TAATATAGCATGAGCTGTAATAATGCTATTATATAGTTGATTATCTGCAATATATTGAACACCTGGTCCACTTAATTCTAATCTTATAAGAACAGAAAAAGCAGTACCAACTAAGCCAGAGAATAAAGCAAATATTAAGTATAGTGTACCAATATCTTTAGCATTAGATGACAAAAATCAACGCTCTGTTCATAAAGATATACTTGATCTTAAGACAGATATATTTGACTTTTGCGTCTCCTCAGGTTGCTCTGATGTGTTATTGTTAGATAAAACATCGTAGAGATGGAGATGGGCAGCAGGCAAACAACGAGACCATCACTCTATGCTTTTTTTTTTTTATAAATAAATAGTAATAAACTTTATTACAAGCATTAGGTAGGTTAATATTTAAATTATGCTTCTTAATATAGTCTATAGTTGTCTTGCACGAAACTAAAAAATATAAACTATCTTAAGAGACCTAAAAAATTAACTATTTAGGGTTTAGGTTCTTTTAGTCTTAAATAAAAAAAAAACTTTTGTCTTAGTATTTACATAAGAAAAAAAAGTATATAAACCCCGAATTAGTTAACACATATATATTTATAATACTGTATTAACCCTAAAGGATTATAACCTTTATAATACTTAAAGGGTTTTTGGAATATAAATACCCGTAAGGATCTTGCCCCCCACTACTTATATCTCTCTAGCAGGGCAAGGCTAGCGCCTTCCTCTAGTTAGAGATTATAAATTATAAGTCAATAAAGGTAAAACAAACTGTAATGCATATAATCTCTTTAAAATCCCCTTAAGCTTCTTTTTTATTACCAATATCTTTATGTAATAACGGAACTATTCGAGGTTAAGTATTAGAAATTTATATTTCTAATAATAAGAATGTAAATAGCGAATAAACAATAAAGCCAAATAAAAATAACCCCTTTAAAAACATATGTTGTATTAAGAGGATAAAAAAGGAATATAAAGCATAGAATGAAAAAAGAATTATATCAGAATAAGTTTGTTCGGGTTTACTTTTCTATAATTAACTTCTATTCCGTAGGATAATCGGCTTAAACCACAACCACCGTTAATGACTAAGGCCATAGCTAATAAATAAATACTGTATGGGATAGCAGTATCCACACCCTCCATAACTTGTATATGACCTAATGCGTAAAAATGAATATGATCTAATGGCCAAAATAAGAGAAAAGATGAACTAATGGCTAATGCAAAAAAGACATTAAAAATTCTAGACGACTGGTATATTGTAAACTACTGTAACAATGTTAATTACGCTTTTTCTAAAACGAAAGGCGAATAATAGTCTATTGACGTGTTTAAATCTATTAAACTGTTTTCTATTAAAGAAACCAAAGGCACTATGATTAAAAAGTGTGAGAAATATATTACGGTACTTATTTGTCCAAATTCTATGAAGGGTGATTCAACGTGTTTAGCACCTAACACCATTAATATTAAGAAATTCGCAACAAAAATATAAAAAGCTATTTTACTTAAAGGTCTAAATTGTATACCTCTAGATCTACTTAAATCTGTAAATGGCATAGCTAATATAACTAATATAGCACTAAGCATAGCTATAACACCTAATAATTTGTTAGGTATAGATCTTAATATAGCATAGAAAGGTAGTAAATATCACTCCGGAACTATAGCAGGTGGAGTTTGCATAGGGTTAGCTACAACGTAATTTTCACTATCACCTAATACGTTAGGCATGAAGAATACGAATAAACTTAATACAAAGATAAATAAAAAGATAGTTATTAAATCTTTGAATAAGAAGTAAGGAGCAAAAGGTAATCTATCGTAATTACCTGATACACCTAAAGGATTACCTGACCCTGCACTATCGTGTAAGGCTATTAAGTGCATTAATACTAATGCAGCTAATATAAACGGTAAAACAAAATGTAATGCAAAGAATCTATTTAAAGTTGCATTATTAACAGAAAAACCCCCTCAGATAAACTCAACAATGTCTTGACCTATTCAAGGTATAGCACTCATAAGATTAGTTATAACTGTGGCACCTCATAAAGACATCTGTCCATAAGGAAGCACATAACCCAAGAATGCAGTAACGATCATTAATATGAATATAAATGTACCTATTGTTCATACTAATGTTCTAGGTGCTCTGTATGACCCATAATATAAACCTCTACCCATGTGTAAATACACTAGGAAGAAGAAAAAAGATGCAGTGTTACTATGTAAGTAACGTATTAATCATCCGTTATTTACATCACGCATAATATGTTCTATGGAATTAAACGCTTCTAATATACTAGGGTTGTAATGCATAGCCAATGTTACACCTGTAACTATTTGTATAGCTAAACAAACGGCTAATAAAGAACCAAAATTTCATAAGTAGCTTAGATTAGATGGTTGTGGTGAATCGATTATATAGGAATTAACCAATTTTAATAAAGGATGACTCTTAAATATTCTCATTTTTAATTGTTGTATTGTTTATTATTTTATCTAGAAGTTAGAATGATAAAAAAAATTTTTATTACATAAATTTATAATTTTTAATTATTAGTGTAGTGTTCTAGTAGTTAAATTAAACTATATAAACATTTACTAAGGGCATTTTTAGTAAAAAAAAAATGCTTGTTAAGAGAGTATTTACAATGCGATACTCATATTACTAATTAAACCTCAATTAAGTAAGTATTAATTGTCCGGGAAAGTTGCTTGTATTCTATCTAAAGTAGCTGTGGCTGGTCTTAGTATTCAATTCCTTTCCGCCCTTATAATAACAACCTGTGGGTTATCCTTTATAAAAGCATGTTCAAGGTGGGATACGTTTCTTATTAGGTAATTATTCAATTCAGTACCTGTATAAAGCCTAGTACCCAACGACCTTCTTTTGGAATATTCGGGGTATTGGTCAAAATTGTTATTTACCATAGGAGAGCCCTCAAGTTGACTCTCTAACTTAGTTAGTAGTATAACTTTAAGGGACACTTGTCCTCGAAATAGCGGACGAGGACCTCCAGAAGGATCACCCTTAGGATCTCCTGAAGGATTACCCTTTGGACCTGATCGTAAACTTTCTGGATTAATACCACTAGGAGTCTCGACAGGATTTAAGAAACTAGGTATGTTCATAGCTAAATTAAAGATACCTAAACTAAATATTGTGGAAGATAGAGATAATATAACTATATTAAAGGGGGGGGGGGGATACACTATTGGTTAGAACATTTTTAATGCCTGTTAATGAAGCTATAACCTGTCTGGACACAATTATGTCATTTTGTGTTTTATTTTATGCTTTTTATAGCTTCATAAACTACGCCATTTTACGCATTTTAGCTTTATTGTATTCTTCAAGAATTTTAACTGTTTTATGGTAGATACGCTATAATATTTAAATTTGATTTGGTTTAGTTTAATTAAAACTGCGTAGCCCTGCACGTTATATGTGTTCAAGTCACATCGCCATATCATAGCACTTTTGTATGTTGACTGCCATTTTCCTCTACCCTTGTTTGTAAATACAAGGTGGTTGTCAGCTTAGTTATAGTTAGTTTGCTTGTCTTTACGAGCTTGCTTATAACGTAATGAGGTTTTTTTTTACAAACATGAATACTCGTTTTTACAGTAGTTACGCGTTACCTATACCCATCCAATACGATGGAAGGAAAAATAAATTTTATCATGTTTATTTAAGTATAATAAGTTTTTATGATTTGAAATCGTTTACTATTAATTCATCCAGAGCTCTCGAAGGGAGGGGTTAGAATATTTATACTGTTTATATCAAAGTTAGATATAACAAAGATAATTTCTTTATGGCGGGTAACCAATTTGTATTTTCATAAGATAACAAAGAGGATTTAGTGACGCAATATAATGATGCATTAGTAAGATTGGAAGAATATTTAGCCAGTTACAATTTGTCAGACGATGAAATCGTTTACAAATTTATTTAAGAATTTTAGATAAAAAATTATATAGTGATATTTTAATTGACACAAATATTCTTAATATGGTCCCTAGTATAAGAAGAAGTACTACGGCTAGTCTTTCTATACCTAGTAATACCGAAGAAAATTATTTAGGTAAAGCTTTGTTTGTTGTAGGTGAGAATAACATAGTTACTTATATACCAGTCAATATCCAAGGTGTATTAATTAATTTATTAGATAAAATTAATGAAAAGAACCATCTTATTCGTAATAAGCATAAAGACATACGTACAAGTTTTGATATGTCTTGTAAGTTTTATCATATAAAGAGCCGTATAGATTATATATTGGTAATTAGGATTTTAAAAGATAACCAGGTTGAAAAGATAAAATATTCGTTATCTGGTGTATTACTCAGTAGTGTAGTTGATACTACCGATGGTAATAAGGTATCTAGATTTAGAGGTAGTGAAACTTTGCATATAGTAGATAATATAGCAATGGATAAATCTAATAAAATAACCTTTAAACCTATAGAAAGTTATAAAGTTAAATCCAGAACATGATGAGCTAATCCTAATATAGGTGTTATTGATTTAGAAACATATTTAGAGGATGATAATATACATAAACTATATGCTCTAGGGTTTAGGACAAATCTAAATGAAAATCCTGTTGTGTATTATATAGATAAAAAATTTAACCGTAATGTTCTAGTATTAAATATGATAGATGAATTACTTAGACCTAAATATAAAAATATTACTTTTTATTCACATAAAAAAAGGGGGAGGTTATGATGTTGTATTTATACTAAAGATTTTATAAGACTATAACGAAAGTTTAGAATCAGAAAATTCTAAATATAACATAAACCCAATACTAAGAGATGATAAGATTATTAAAGTTACTATCAAGAAAGGTATTTATAGTTTAGTTATAAAGGATAGTTACGGTATATTAACATCTAGTCTAAAAAAATTAAGTGAAGATTTTGGCGTTAAAACATCTAAATCTCTTTTTCCTTATAAATTTTCTACAAGAAATCCTTTAGAATACATTGGTTCTACACCTGCTATGGATTATTATAACAATATATCTATAGAAGAATATAGAAAAATATATACTGAACTTTGATAATTCAAAGATGAAACTCTGAAATATCTTCGAAATGATTTAAATTGTTTATTTGAAATAATTAATAGAGCTAATACACAGATTTTTAAAGATTATCAAATAAACATTATGGAGTCGGTTACGATATCGGGACTAGCTATGAAAATATATTTAAGTAAATATTACGCAGGTAACATACCTAGAATTCTGAAACCTAGTATATACAGGGATATAAAACAAGGTTATTATGGTGGTATAACGGAGGTATATAAGCCATATGAACAATATTTACACACACAAAAATATTACTAGCCGCAGATATAGACAATAACATTCTTCTTTTCAGTAGACGCCCGTAACGAGGTGAATACCTCGTAAAGGCTCTAATTCATCACTGGTGGTTTTTGTAACTTTTTTTGTTGTCTCCAGAACCTGAAATTGTTCTGGCTTTATAATTACAATTATTTTATATTATATATTATATATTATATATTATATATTATATAAAATTATATATACCATTAAGACTCGTTTATTGTCTTTAGAGTAGTCGTACCTTTAATTATTGGTGAATATCAATTGATTTATTACTATAGAATACCATGTATGTAATACTAACTATCCATTTTTTAGTTTGGAGCCGGAGGTGTAAAAAATAAAAAGGCTGGTTGACTATTAGTGAGATCGCTTATTATTTAGTAAGTGATCAGGGTTTGATTACTCAATTATAGTTGCATTCTTGATTATGTTAGATATATCAATAAAAATATTAAAAATAAGAATAAAATGATGCCTTACACACTCACACGCAGAAAAATTATCACGGGTTATAATATTATTAATTTTTACAACCAGAATAATTCGAGATTTTTTTTTATTATATTAAGATAAAATCTCTTCGTCATATTCATGAGAATAGTCATTTTATTTACAACTCTATTACTAAGGTTAAATTTAAAGAAATTTATTTTTCTCCTATGCACTTTTTTGATCCCTCGGAGTTCCAGAAGAAATTCTCTCATTCTTTAGACTTTTCTTTAAGGTATGCTCTTATGTTTAGAGTTTGTTATGGTGATTCCTCCACATACAAAATGCTTGGGAGGCAATATGCTTTAGCCATTTCGGATTATACCCAGAATTTTGCTACTTTGACTGAATTACATAATCTACGGGTTACACGTTTAGTTGTTTCGATGGATGAATATAATTATATTGAGAATGATATATACTACTCAGATGGTTAACTTTATAGACGTCCGTTATGGTATGAATATACCTTAAGGGATTCTTAACGTGATACCCCTCATGTTCAACTCTTTATTCTTATGGACCAATACCTGAAATGGTTTTATTATATCCATTAAAAAAAGGATAGATATGAGGAAGACGTTGTGTTCTTTAGACTATCGGACCTTTAATCATTGGGGAATATCTATGATTTATCACTATATAGATTACCTGGTTAACAATTTAAATTAGAGTTGTTTGTTAATTAGTGATGGATTATTGTGTCGGACCTACTTCTTACTTAGTAAGTTGTTTAGGCCAAGGTTTCTTTACTCAATTTTAGTTGCATCTTGATTAAGTAACGTACAATATTGTACAAAAACAAAGAAAAAATATGGTTAAAATAAACACACATTATGGTGGTCTTTCCACTTCTAGGTTTATTCGCTACCCTTCTATGATTAGATATCCTATTTTTAAGAATTTTCCTATTCGTGGTATACATAACTCTCCTCTTATTACTACACATGTTAAGATACACTTTAAAGAGATTACCTTTTCTCCTAAAGAGTTCTTTTTTAAAGATGAATTCGTTAATAAATTAACTTTATCTTTGGATTTATCTTCAAGATATGCTGTACTTTTCAGAGTTTGTTATGGTAACACATCTGTATATAAGATGTTAGGTTGTCAATATGCTTTATCTATCTCGGATTATACCCATAACTACGCGGATTTAAGTAGTTTACATCTGACTCTCTTATTTAGGTTAAATCATTCTATGGATGAATATAAGTATACCGCTGATTCTATTTCTTCTATACAAATCATTGCTTATAAAGTTAGATACACTGAAGAAGTTTCTAAATTATATTCTAATTCTTATAATATTGACAACTTAGGACATAATATTGATTTAATGGATCTTCCTAAGAATGATTTGAAGTTAGTCGATTTTATTATTTTACCTTTAACCATGGATCTTAATAAGTATAGTACTCCTCTTTATCTAGTAATTGATGAAGATAGTAACATTGTTAAACACATATTATTAGATAACTATAAAGACCTTATACAAATGATTAATAAAAGAAGGTTAAAGGGTGATTTTACCGTTGCTAGTGATTCCTTTGTTTATAATAGTGAAAACAAAAAATTCGTTACTATAATTAATAAAGACACAACAATAGATAATAAAAACATGCATAAAATAAATGTTATTACTGTAGACGGTGGTCATATTATTGACGCTACGGATATATATTTAACACCTAATACTTTTAGTAGAACTATTAACAATGTTACTAAAGTTATCGATATCCATAATAGGTCAGTCGTAAGTAGTTCTATTGTAGTTAAATTAACATAGGTTAAAGGGAAAAAAGTTGTGGATAAGTATAATACAGCGGATCCTTATATAGGTACATTTGACTTAGAAACATATAAATCTGATGGTATAAGTAAAGTATATGCTATAGGTTTTCATACTAAAAATAACAATAATTATTATATAGATAAAGATACTTTAGACTCTAATGAATTAATAATGAGATGTTTAAAGGATTTAGTTTAAAGGAAGTATGATAAATATACTTTTTATGTACACAACTTAGGTGGTTTTGATATATATTTTTTATTACGTCTTTTAATTAAGTCTGATAAATATCAGGTTAGATTATCCTGTCATGGATCTAAATTTCTAAGTATGACTATCACGGGTACTCCTAAAGCTATTGTTAAAAATGGTGTAGTAGTTAATAAAGACGTTAAGGTTAAATACCAAATAAAGTTAGTGGATAGCTTCAACATTTTATCAGGTAGTTTAGATGATTTATGTACTACGTATGAAACCATTAAACAGCTATACCTAAATATAATTTTAAGAGATAAAAAAAAGTATATATAGGTATTCATGATGAGTTAATGTTAATAGTGGCTCTTATAATACCAGTACCAATATATGTGCCAGCATTCCACCACTAAACGTATAATAGATAGATATCCCTATACCTAACTTCACTTATCGCGCTGACTCTGACGATGCCCAGCAGGATACATCTTACGTGACAAAACAAGTCTATGCTTCAGTCAGGATAGACTATCATATAAAATTCTTATATAGTTTTTTTTTTTATATATAAAAAAAAACTTTAAACATTAGAAACCATTAAACAGCTTATAATATAAGAAAATAAAAATTTATTTATATAATATATACCAGTATGTATAAAGGTTTTATATAACTATGTGTCTAATTAAGGCAGGGTAAGACGGCTAGTGAAAGGTGGTATGAGAACTAATCTATCTTTGTCTTCTAGCAAAATTTATTCAATAATATACCTCATCTATATCATTCTTTGTAACTTCTAAGGCCACATTCTTTCGACGGTTTCAGTACATTAAACCCCGACCGTTAGGGCCATCCTCAATATACACGCGGCCTTCGCCTAGTGTATTGTTCCCACACCTAACTATATAAGTTTTTTCCCTATCAGAAAAAGGCGTTAAATCTCTACCCACAATATGTGTAAAAAAATTGCTTTTTTTAAATCTAAGATCATTATAGCGATTATAACTTGAAAGACGGTAAAGCAATTCATCCATCTTCTGATTTACGGATACGTCATAAATACAAAAAATATAACCTGAAGGAAGAGATGGCCTCCTTGTATCTTGGTTAGATGGGCTCCCTATAACTTGGTTAGGAGATGGGCTCCCTGGAACTTGGTTAGATGGGCTACTTGCACCATTTCCAGCACTGCTATTACCTATACCCGCGTCCATAAATAAGGCATTTTTTAGTCTAAAGTATAGAACCACGTCATGAATACAGATAGATAACCCTATCCATGAGAAATAAACAATAAAAGGATTAGCTAACCATCCTATATTAAGTGGTAGATTAAGTGTAAATAAAAAATGATCAAAACCTGAGCTGAACCCCCGCTAGCAAAAACTTTAAGCAATGAAATAAAAATAACAAAAAAGAAAGCTCTTTTTTCATTTTTAGTTATACTAAAATTATTCAGAATAATTTTTAATATTAACCCTAAACAAGCGAAGTAAAAAGCATATTTAAGACTTAAAGGTGTTAATAATGCTGCAATTAAGTTATTATAATTAAAAAAAGATTCTGAACCAATGTTAAATATTATCTTACTTAAGCTAACGGTAAATAATATAAAACCAATTCTAGTTAATTTATTATGATTAAGAATTTTAAGAGTTAGGCTAAAGTAATAACTAAAAATGTTAGCTTCCAATATAGTAATATCTTTACTTTTTCTATTACTATAAATATTTATAACACTAAATAATGCTAATAGTAATAATAAAAGTAAACTATTGTCAGCTAAAGATAAATAAGGTATTAATATATAGAAAATAAAACCAATTAAGATATACAGAGCATAACTTGTAATTACACCTGTATCTAAATTAGCAATGTTTCTACTTAAAGTAATTAAACCTTTTTCTAAACCAAAAGGTCCTAATAATTCAATACTCCCTTTATCTAGAACTTTAGTAGTTTGACCACCTAATTTAAGAACTAAACCTGTTATATATTTATTATAAAATAATTCAATCAAGAAACGTTGATTAAAGAATCCAAATATAATATAACCTAATCTAGAAAATTTAAAGCTTAGAAGTATTTTAGGTAAGAATTCTGAAAGAACGATAGCTAAAACACTCATAGATACAGTAAAGAATAAAGGTAATAATTTAAAGAAAGTAGGTACGGCAAATTCAGTATCTAACATTATTTCATGTGTAGGATGTATAAATAAACTATTATCCGCAAAGAAACCCGAACCTAAACCTATAAAGATATCTTTAGTTATATATCCAAAGAATATAGAAAAGATAGCTAATATAATAAGAGGTAAACTCATAAATATATCACCTTCATGAGCATGTTTATAATTAACCACCGGTCCGTTAGGATTAGTTAAGAAAGTTAAATATAAAACTTTAACGGAGTATAAGGTAGTGAAGATAGCACCAATAGTTGCTATACAGTAGACTACTGTACCACTAAAGTAAAATTGACCATAAGCAGATTCTAATATCAAATCTTTACTATAGAAACCTGTCATAAAAGGGAAGGCTACTAAACTAAGACTAGCTATTAACATAACAGAATATGTTAAAGGTAAGAATGGTCTTAACCCACCATACTTCCTAAAATCTTGGTTATCTGCTACTGCGTGAATTACAGCACCTGCACCCAAGAATAATAGCCCTTTATAAAAGGCATGATTAACTAAGTGAAATAAAGCTATGTTATATGAAGACAATCCAACAGCTATCACCATCATCCCTAATTGCGAATAATAAAATAAATATTATTTTATTATATATTGTTTTTACTAATGCATTAGTGTATGGAACAAGGTTATTCAGAAAATCTCAAACCTATTATTTTAATATTAAATAAATTTAAATTTGTAGGTAAAATAGATATTTCACGGTGAAAACCTGTTACAATATGTATCTTGTTAAGTAAAATAAGATTTAATCATTGTGATCTTTCAGGCGATGGAAAGTTAATTTGAATGCAGGTACGTTCCGCCGAAGCTGTTTCGCTATAGTTTAAGTCACTTTTAGTTAACTTAGTATAACAAGATTTAAACTCAACAGGTATTTTATTAAATATACCATATCAATATAGACCTGTGCTAGGATTTTTCACTCGCATTAACCTTACATTTTTATTATTACTATACAATAATTCTAAGTAAAATGCCTGAAGATCATTAATATCATAAATACCTAAATAAACCTTACCGTCTTTATCTACGGTAGTAATCGGACACAAATCTAATTCCGCTCCAACTACGCTTATGAAATCCCGTACACTGGATTTCACTTCTGCATATAAGCAGTGGGTAACTGAAAAAAAAAACTGTAAAATGCGAGTATTAATTAAGGATAATACTGTATAGCAAAATTTAATATTTTTAGCTTGCTATTTATATTAAACACCTAATACAATAAATATAAATATTTATCTATAATATAAATTGGACCATTTCTTTATTAATCTTTAAATTTTTCTCATTTATCTTTAAAATAAATCCAATCCTTTAATTTATTTATATCTTTATTATCTTTAGACACTTTTAATATATAAAATTCTTTGATTAAATTAATTCTATTCATCTTTTTTGTTTTTAAGGGATAAATATTAAAATAGTTGTCTATTAAATTAAATAATTCTATCTTTCTGTAAACAAGATATTTAAATGCCTCAATTTTTGGACTAAGTATATCTATTCTTCCACTATATATGCTAATTAGGGGATCTAGTAAATATTTATTTTTTTGTGTTATACTTATAAATACTTGTCCTGACGCTTCATTAAAATAAACCGAACCATCACTATCTATAAAACCACTTAACCATCCATTATTAAATGTCAAAGGTTCAGGGTATACTAGTTCTATATTGTACTTAACACATAATTTATACATCTGCAATAAGCGTGTAGGATTTCTTAAGTGCCCATTTACATCATTTAGAAGTAATATTAAGCCTTTTTTATGTCTTAGTTTATATCTTACTGCATTAGCATTTGAAACAGGTTTTATTGATCCACCATATTTTTGTTTAACTTCAAACAAGGCTTTTTTATCTCGGATATCCATAGTTATTTCACAACTAGCATACCCTTTTTTCGTTAAAATAAAATAACCATCTCCATCCAATAAACCGGCTAATCATTGTTTAAAATTTAAATCAGTGTGTTTTTGCTTATTATTATTTATATTATTTATAGAAGTGTTAATTTGGCTTGAACTCATATACCTATCGCTAGAAGCAAGATCAAGTTTATTTAATAATACGGGACTTGTGGTATAAAAGGAAATATTAAAGTCTTTAAATATAAATATAATAAATATATTTAGGCTATATTTAATGAAAAAAAGTATTTTTAAGATAAAGGATTTTGGTTTTAAATTCACAATAAACTTAAAAAAGATTAATATCAAACGTGTGGCCTCTGAGATTCCTACTAACTTGCTTATAATAATAGCTTTTCACTTTACGGACACTAAAGTAGGGTTTAATCTAAATAAGTACTGTCGCAATATATAAATAGCGAAAAATGAATTAAAAAAACTAATATTAATATAATTATAGAAATAATTAAGAGCTTTGGTTATCTGCGAATTGATTATGTTAATAATTTCTACGCATATAGTTTGATGCCTGAATATTTTAATAAAAAAATATTCTCGAGCCAATTGACTCATAGTGGAATAAGCGATAACTTTTTTTATATCTTGTTGGAATAGACCTATAAGACTACTAAAGACGGTAGTTATAGCACCTAATCATAAACATAAAATTAAAACAGTCGAGCTATACTCGATTAAAGGACTTGTACGCATTAATAAATACACACCAGCTGTACATTTATGTTGGCTATTCCCTCGATATCATACGGCTTTATTTGTGTACAAATAAAACCAATATATATGATTTGGTTAGGGGTTTTATATGTCTTGCTATTATAAATATCTTAATAACAAGGCAAATGTAAGTAATAGCACACCATATTTTTCAATATGGATCGGACTATATCTTTATCTTATAAATTTGTTAATATCTTTACTTAAAAGATCTATTTTGTTTAGACCCTCTAGGGTTAAATGTTTCTTATTTAATACCAAATCGTGTATTTTACATCATTTTTTTAATGCAAGAGATTTTTTTGTTTTTAATTTGTATCTAGAAAAATAATTTCTAATTACTTTAAGTTTAGTAAAAGAAGAGCAATGAAAACTTCAACCATTTCAACTCTTATCATAATTAATATTTTTTAAGGTTAAATCCTTAATTATTTCATTATGACCTATTACATATTTATCTTCGCATGTAGAGGCAGAAGGCTGTGAAAGATTTAGAAAGATATCCCTCAAGATTTTTATTATATAAAATTCCTTAGGAGTTATTTGAAAAGTTAAAGGTGGAGCCCTCTTAAGCTTAGACGTTAAACAACTTTTTACTCTACCGTAAAAACAACCTTCAGCATCGGCAAACCCCGATATTCAACCTGATTGTAAACTAGGTTCAAGTAACCTATCTTTAAAAGTAATATTCGTACTGTATTGTTTATTGTACGTTTCCAATCATATTCTAAATTGTTCTTTTTTATATATACTAGATATGTTACCATTAAAAATAGTCATTAGCCTCGTAAAATTTTCCTTAGATGAAACATAAAAAACACCTACATTTCTATGCGTTTCACTTCTAATTTGTATTTTACCAAACCCTAATTCTTTTTTTATAAAATAAAGAACTTGTATGTCACTAAGACTTTGAGTTATATCAAAATATACTTTATTTTTAGAAACGCTAAAAGAACCATCCCCTTCTGTAAAACCTATGAATCATTATAAAAAATTTTATTTATTTTTTTTTTTTTTATGTTGAGGTATTAAATTTGAATATTAGTAAATATTATAAGATATATCGCGTGTAGTCTCTGAAGATCCTTTAGAGTTAATATCCATATTAAACAATAAAGTTTCCTGCTGATTAACCCTTTTTATAGCAAATTCTTTTTTGTTTACTATAAAGCACAAGATTTTTTTTATTTATCATATTTAAGTAAATTAAAATATAAATAAACTTGATGTAAGGCAGTTCCAGCATATAGCGATATCATAATTGATTAACTCACGTTAATCAACGGCAACAGTTTACCATTGTAGCTGCGTGTATTAAAGCACTAACAGGCGTAGGTCCCTCCATGGCCATCGGTAATCAAACATGTAATCCAACTTGAGAACTTTTAGCCATAGCACCAATTAATAAACATATACCAATAATTGTAACAATGTTTTCATTAACAAAAGGCGCTAATGAGAATACGGTACTATAATCAATGTTACCAAATGACCATAATATAGCAAACATACCTATAGTTAAAAAACAATCACCCACTCTGTTAGTTAAAAAAGCTGACATAGAACTTTGATTTGCAGCTATTCTAGTAAATCAGAAACTTACTAAAAGGTACGAACAAATTCCTACACCCTCTCATCCCACAAACATTAATAAAAAATTATTAGCTGTAACTAGTATAATCATCATAAAAGTGAATAAACTTAGATAACTAAAGAACCTTTGATTGTGTGGGTCATGGCTCATATACCCTATAGAATAAATATGTACTAAAGAACTAACAATTAAGACAGGTATTAACATAGATACGGTTAAACTATCGAAATGGAAACCTCATAGTACGTTAAGTGATTCACTATCTATTCATCTAAAAAGGTTTATTGAAACAGGTATGTTATTTAAACCTACTTCAAAAAAGGCAACAATTGCTAATAAAGTTGTTACAATTACACTCGTACATGTAATTAATTGGGCTCCGCTAACACCGACTTTTCTACCAAAAAACCCGGAAACTATTGATCCTAATAAAGGTAAAGTAATTATAGCTAAATACATTATTTATATTCTATTGCAATGCTACCTCTTAATCTATAAAATGCAACTAAAATACCTAAACCAATGGCGGATTCTGCACCAGCTATAGCTATTATATAAATAGCGTATGTTTGGCCTAATATATCATCAAAGCTAAGTGAACTTACCAAGATTAAGAACGTAATAGCTAATAACATTATTTCTATTGAAATAAGCATTAATATTATATTTTTTCTATTTAAAACGAAACCTAAAATTCCGATTAAAAAAAGTATTAAGGATAAATTCATTGTATATCTTTTTTTTTAATTATATTAAAAAGCCTTTAACAAAGCCAAAACCCTAGAATTAAATATAACTTAGATAAAAAAGGGTTTAGATTATTAAACCTTTAAACGTACTTATATAGTTTTAACTGTGTTTACCTTAAATAACACTATACAAGCATTAAAGAATAAAAGAATCGAACTTTTTATAACATTATAAAAATAATATTGCTTTACCATTAAGCTTATTCTTTTTACAAATAATTTAAATTTGTAAGAATTTGAGCCTAAGCTCAAAGTCATGTACACTTTTTATTGTGAATATTCGCGTATAAAATTAAGCTAAAGTATTAGTTTTTGCTTTAACCTTTACTTTACCATCCTATTTATAAGACGTTATATATAAATAATATTATAGTATTTATATTATCTATATATTTTAAGTTAAAAACTAACGTTCCAGAATACCTAACAATTCTAATGTTAGAATACCGTTATATCGACAGCTTTCTCCTACTAGAACTATATTTTTCTGTAAAGGACTACTAGAGTCGTCTAAAATACTTCTACAAACAACATTGTGATCTCATGCGTTTATTCTATCAGAATAGTTAGGATGAGTCATCATAATGCTAGATCTAGGAGGCCTATTAACAAATAAACTCCTTAGCTTTTGTCCGACCGCTCTTCTACTAGTTTCAAAATCATGTACAGTATCAATATTCTCGTTATTATTTGAACCAGAATTTCCTGATCGACCTGAATTTGAAGAAGGATCTGTTATACCTGGATTATTAGAACCTTGAGATTGGCCTAAGTTACCAGTATATCCAGTATCCGCGCCCGAAGAAAAATAATCCGAAGGTGATTCTGGACATCTAGCTTTAAATAACTCTAAATATAATAAATCTATATTATTGTTCTTCAAGTCAACTAAGAAATTTTTCGATAGACACAGACTCTATAACTATAGGCATAGAACTGTGTAAAATCCCACATATTTCTGAACATTGCAAATTACTATACTAAGCTAGGGTCTTATCAAGACCAAAGTATGGATTTTATCCCTAAATATAAATTAAATGCATTTAATTTATATCCATTTAACAGACAAGATAAAAATATTTAATATTGTTATAGGTTGTCTTGCACTCTTTCGAGTGGGGTCTGACTATATCTTAAGCCAGGACTATGTTACTAGAAACAATAGCCCAGCCAACCAACATTTAGTCGATGAACTGCACACCCTCATCCTGCTATAAAAATAATATTTTAAGCCGACATGCATAGCAATAAAACATTTATTTTATTATAAAAGCTAAAGAATGATGGAGCTTGGCTGCGGATTGCCCATTGTAATATCTAATCTTGATTTTACCATACCGCGAGTCATTACCTGCGCCCCAAATTATATTACTATACTTGGTTGGTTAAGATAGTTTTAGGGTGTTCCCGTCAATTTGATGATTTATAACCAGAGGTTCACTCTGATTACGGCCAAAGTTATATTAAGAGCTACTTATATTAGCCTTATACCAAAACAAGAAGATATAATTGTCTTGCGAAGCACTACCTAATTCATTAGCCATTGCCCATGTTATTTAACTAAATAAGCTAATTACTTATTCTCTGCGGTACATCATTATTTAAACATCTTACTTTTGAAGATAATGAAAGGTAAATCCCTTATAAGTTCCACCCTTTTTAAGACAAATATAAAGCATTTTTCGATCCAATTTGACTCCTTGTGTTTCAAAATATAGAATTGTGTCCGTTATACTTAAAAAAGATTGTTCCCTGCTATCTAATATAGATTTAACTCTAAAAGGTTTATTTTTTTTATTTACTTCTTCCATAGCTTCTCGGGATATTCTATTTTTTTTGTACTCTTCAATCAATAAACCCAAATTTTCTTGTTCTTTGCCAGATCTGACACTGTTAACATGGTATGATGAATCTAAATATTTACAATAAAAATTATGAAAGACTTTACCTAGTTTAATATACTTAGATAAGGTATCTCTTTTAATAGTTAGCCCTATAGATTGTAAATATCCAGTGCAAGATGTTAAAGAATCGAATGCAAGTTTATTGTTCGAAGCTGGAAAATAAGCTGGATCTACATATGTATTACCTTGCCTAATTTCAAGTGTAACAGCTAGACTTCGACGGTTACCTAATTCATAGCTAATACGTCGTTCTTTATCCATTATCATTTTTAATTGCTTAACTTCTATACTACTTGCTATTATATTAGATACAGGAAAACTTAATAAAATAAATTGGTTAAGATAAGGAATATTACTGTCTAAATATTTCTTACAAGAAGATTGATGTATACCTAAAACTCTTTTTAAGCCAATTTGTGATTGAGCATGATAGTAAAGTATTGTACAATCTAAATTGTATACATATATAGCCTTACCTTCAGAAGGTCCGAAATTTACAACTCTTAATGTATTTAAATCAGAATGTTTATTTAAAAGCATATACTGTTCTAAAAATAAAGCATCTTGCGGTTTAAAGATATTATTATCTAGTTTAAACACTTTTATATTAAAGGAACTAAGGCCTTCATTAGATAAAAGGGGAAGAAATTTCCCCCTTATCTTATAATTTCCTTTAAAGTAATATTCCATACGACGTCTTAGCAAATTAGATGAACCAATATACATAGATTTACTGGATTTGTGTGTAAAGACGTATACACCCGCATAACCTGTATGCTTGGATTTACCTACCAAACAATAAAACTTATTTAAATTGCTTTTGCTTATAGGTAAAGCGAACTCTATACCTTTAATTTTTAACAATTCCTTTAATTTGTTCGCACTTATAGAAACTTTCTGATTATAAAGTAATTTATTTATAACTAAATGTGTTGTTAAATTATCGCTATTAATATGTTCTAAGGCAAGTTTTTCCGTAAAGCGATACATGTACAAGGGCTCGGCTCTACTTTTTAAGAGTTTTCGTTTAATCTTTAGTTCTGCAGAGTCTATGTTATTAGTTGAATATTTTCTAACGTATTTCTTATGGCTGGTTAAACCAGAAAGTAAGAGAGGTAAACTCCAGTTAGGAGTACCTGTAGTTAAATTAGACATAATACCGCAGTAAGATAAACAATAACTATAAGAACAAATGTTTGTTGTTATTGTATCCGGTATTTTTAGGGTTTTTTTTTGGATAATAAAAGGTACAAAATTTTTGACTATCGACATGTTTCAGTAAACTATTTCAACCGTAGAAAGTTCCTTCTCTATTTATAAGAACGGAAACTTGGTTTAATCTACCTGGGTAAGCATCACATTTAATACCTAAAGATGGACAAGCGAAAGAATGAATAACATCTGCAGCCGTTACAATAAATCTTACGTGTGTTAATTCAGGAAGGATAACTCTATTATCTACTTCAAGCATTCTTAAAGCTCCATCTTCTAAATCAGACTCGGGTACTAAATATGAATCAAACTCGATGAAATCATCGTCAGTATTTAAAAAGTCCGGATATTGATAACTTCAATATCATTGGTGCTATTAAAAACTTTAGATTATTAAGCTGCATTTAAGTCTGATATCAACCTAGGTATTGCTTGTATAGGACCCATACTAAGACTACTTTCATGATACATTCTAAATGAATGGTGACGATTTTGCATCAAAGTATATTTTGTTTCAGGTAAACTTATTAACTTTTGATGTAACACCACTTGTTCAGGACTCGTCCATTGCATTCTCACAGGTATTTGCTGACTGTATACTGAAAACCTTGTTTGGGTAGTACACCTAAGTTGAGGTTGTTCAGTAATTTTATATTTAAGAGAATCAAAGTGGTTAGAATAATCATGAGGTAACTTACCTAATTCATCACCTAAAGAAGAAGTACAAGCCGAAGAAGAATTAATAACATCTGCAGCCTTTATAATAAATCTTAAGTCTGTTGATTCAGGAAGGATAACTCTATTATCTACTTCAAGCATTCTTAAAGCTCCATCTTCTAAAACAGACTCGGGTACTAAATATGCATCAAATACGAATAATTCCCCAAGAGTTTTTAAAAAATCGCAAGATAAATAGCTCCAATACCATACGTGCAATTAAGGCGTTTAACTCTGAATTTTCGACTGTACATAAAGCATCAAACTTAAAAAAAAAAAGCTTGACACCCACAAGCGACCCAGCCTGTAGCAATAAACAAAAAAAAAATAAACTGTTTACTGACGGTCTTGTAATATATACGACAAAATATATAAGATATTAACCGTTTTCACTCGTGTCGCCAAAGGAAAAAAGAACTTTCTCCTTAAAGATCCATGTAGGGATCTTAGATATAAATAAATTCAATTCACGATCTGTAAGAAAAAAAAATTTTTTTATTAATAGAAAGTAAATGCATTAAGCTCAAGCTCATTTGAGTTTAGTGGTACTAATTACCACTTTATTTATACTACACTTATTTATATCACGACTATCACATATTTATATTACGCCTCTTCTGCATATAATGGCTAAAAATAAAATAAGCCAAAACCAGCAAAAAGAGGGGCAGTTGAAAGAACTTATACTTTATTGCTTATATTATATACCCCTTGTCTTACGAAGTATTACGAAGTCTTACGAAGTAAGCGTATGAGCGTATTAGAACACAATTAATTGTCTTGCTTGTTTGAACAGAAGACAGCCCCTAATTTATATTTCATACTTGGAATGATGTGAGGTAATACCAACTTTTTTAATTTAGGTAAAGATTCACCTAAGATATAAATAGAATATTGATTTGACTTACTTAATTTTTGAACAGTACATTTCAGCCCCCATTTACTTGTTAATATTCCAGCTAAATATTTAACTTCTTCCAACTTAAAAGCATTTGTAGATAATCTAACCCCAGCCTTTGCTCAACCACCCTCATCCATAATTCATATAGCTAGAGCTAAAGGGGTAATATATTTTATTAAATCCGGATTAATATATTTTTTACCTTTTTTATAAAATAATTTATGAATTCAATTAAAACTTCTAAAAGTAAAAGTATTAAACTCATAACCATAATAAATCTTAGTTTCCTGTAAATATTTATTAAGAAGTTTACGCTCAGACATTCTAGGTGCCAGATTAGAACAATAGCCTTTATCATTAAAGAATTTATACAACCAAAACAAGTAATCTTTATGTATTACACTTTGCCTAAAACAAAGTCTTGTACCTTCTATTGTTCTTGAATTAGCATTACCATCACCTAATAATGAGCCAATAATAATAGAAATTACATCTATATTATGTGGCCCTATACGACTACTAGCTCTGACTCTAGTATGAAACTTATTTTTAAATATATAACCATAGAAATTTATATTTTCTGCTTTGGCACATCTTACTTGTGTAGTATGGAATAAGTAAGCACACCTAACGTAGTAAGAGCGAATATCTTTTCTGCTTTTGCTTTTTAAAGTCCGAACTTTTTCATTTGTAAAGGATTTATAATAGCTTATATCTTTGACTTGAACTGGTCTAGATATTAAAGTATTATTTTTTTCACCTATTAATAGTATTAATAATCTATAGGTATCTTTCATTTTATTAAAAATATGTGATTTAAGGCCACCTATTATTTCGTGTTTACTTAATACGATGTATGGCATGAACACAAAAAAAAGAAAACCTTCCGCTAATACTGACATGGCAGGATCACTAACTTCATCCATTAAATATAATAACTTAAATGAAGGAAAAGCTATTAACATTAATATTAAGGCAGGAGTAATTGTTCATATTAATTCTATTAGTGTCAAAACTTAAGTACTTTCATACTTAACTGGACTATATCTAACCTTATATATAAGGTTTTCACGTTTAGTCTCTGAGGAACCTACTTAAGTATATTACTTCGGGGTTTCCTGCTGATAATCCATTGTACATCCTTAGGGGTTATCACTGATAAAGAATTTACTTATTATATTTATAGTACCTAAAGGCTTTAGGAGTTTCCAGCATATAGTGAAATTTTACTCAGAGTTTTTTTAAGTTTATTTTGTGGGTTGACCGGTAAATTTATATCTATCTTTAAATAATACACTGGAATTTATATAACGTTTTACAGTACTACCGCTAACATCTAAGAACTTAGAGGCTCTTCTTATTGAAACAAAACTACCTATTATTTTAAACCCATCTGAATCACATTTTTCGTGTATGTTGACACCTCAACTGGCACTCATGCTTAATCGAGTTACAAGAGAATGTTTTCTGCCTAAAGCTATTTGTCTCATTAACTCTTTAGTATCATCATTATGTGTTTTACCAAATAGAGGATTATTTGACCCAGATTTTTTTAAAGACATAAGTGCTTTAGTCTCCTCGGTATGTGTACTACCATATATAGGGGATTTTTCTTTAACATAAACTCCTTTTAAAGCCAACCTAATTTTTGTTTTACGGACAAGAGAAGGCTTATCGCCTAAAGAACTACTCGCTATTTTTAAAGTATTATAGCGAGGATTTAAATTATCAAAGTAGTATTGTTCCCTTTCAGTTAAGTGATCTATATCACAGTATTCCAGTATTTCTAATGAAAAATTCGAATATCCGTATTTTATTAAAGCACTACTTATTACAATACTTTCTCTATCTTTTAAATAACTAAGATTAAAATATTTAATAAATGTTTTAGCTAAATTTATGGATTGACCCACATAAATATCTTTCGTTATTTTATTGGATCATTTATAAATACCAGACATATTTTTATTATCATTTATAATTATTTTTATCATATCAAAAGCATCTTCGTAATATTTTGCACAGTTAACCTTCGAAGAAGAGGTACTATAAGACCTTATACAAATTATATTATTAAACTTAAAACACTTTTGAGCAGGCACAACTTTACCATGGTTTAAATATTTATGAGATATAGGTGATTTTCTACTAGTGTAATTTCTTACAATAGATATCATTATTCAACCTACACCAAATAAAATTATAACTAAATAGAACATAATATTATCGTGTAATTCAACTAAACCTTCCATTTGAGGTGTAGCACTATCCTGGAAATAAAGACCTCAAGGCTTAGGTGTATCACAATTGTTTACAATATTTGAAAATAATAAATCAAGCATATTATTTCATATTTCCTTTTTTCTAACTTAAAATTTATATATTTAAACATTAGAAACCATTAAACAGCTTATACTACTTTATATTTTAAAATAGTATATTTAAAAGACTAATTAAAGACTAAAAAAATTTTTTTTGAATAGTGTACTATCCTATAAAAATACAACACCGTTATTTTTTTTTTATACCAGACATAGTATGCTAAAGTACTAATATATTTAATATAATAATATTTATCATACATAATAAAGGGTCAAGGGAAGCCTGTTGTAATTTATATAATCTAGTTTACCTATTCACTCTCTATTATTAGAGAGCAAATACACCATACCCTCACTTTGTATATTAAATATAAAGCTACCTAACTAGAAATAGTAAACCTATATAATAAGATAATTATATAAGTAATAAAGAAAAAAAAAAATTTTTTTTTAGTTACAACATAACGTTTACAGAAAAGAGGTATAATAGATAAACGATTATACCTATAGATAATTATACAAGTAGCAATATACCTTTAATCTTCTGCATCCCAACCATACGACATAGGCTCAGTATCAGCAGTAATGTCACTAGAATCTTGGTAACCAGGACGTCTTTGACTACTTGAATCTTCATCAGCCTCAAATTTACGTTTATTTGAAGTTGAATTGCTTTGAGCACTAGACTGATCATCAGCCTCTGATTTATTTAGCAACGCAAGAGTATCTACTGCGGGTGTACCTATAATAGCATCAGTATTCGCTACATCAGTATTCGCTACTTCAGTATTCGCTACTTCAGTATTCGCTACATCAGTATTCGCTACTTCAGTATTCGCTACTTCTCCTCTAGGCTTGTTACTCGGAACATCCGGACCTGCATGTAGTGGTGTATGGCAAGTAGCACAGCTACCATCATCATCACTGTCACTATCAACCACTACCCCTTGAGTTTTACGTAACCGTAATTCGGCTTTTAATTCGAAATGTCGGTCATAATACACTTGCCGACCTTCCGCACTATCCGAGTCGTCTCGGTGGTTATCCACTTCAATAGGGTGTTGTGATATATCTTTTGTAGCAGTAATATATTCTCTAATATTTCTTTCAGGTATGTTTTCAACTGGAGCATATACCATGGCATCCGCCCCTTCATCATAATACTCCCCATCGGGGTCTGAGCCGTAACCTGACTCACCGGAAGAACCTGATCCGTTTAAAGACTCAGATTCTGAATTAGGGGGGGAGTTATTACCATTGTTTTCCTCAGGTTCTGAACTAGAGGGTGAGTTATCACGTTCGTCTTCCTCTGCGGAGGTAGGTAAGGGTAAATTCTCACTATCGTTTACCTCTGCGGAGGTAGGTAAGGGTAAATTCTCACTATCGTTTACCTCTGATGAGGTTGGTAAGTAAGTGTTATCACTATTTACCTCTGCTGAGCTTGGTAAGGGTAATGCTAGAGACCTACATGTTGAGAAATACCTAGGTGTAGCTTTTAAAAAAGCTAAACCTCCTAGTACGCTAGATAAATGAGTAGTACTATTAAACCTGTTATGGATTAATTTAACCATTTGTCTACTATCAATTTTAAGTGCATTTTTACCTAACTCAAATGCAAAACCTAATGTTAATGCTAAAAAAAATATTAACATTATAGCTAACCCATATATACCATTCGTGTGTGCACTAACTACGTAAGGATATACTAACAGAATTTCTAAATCAAACAATAGAAACAGTAAAGCAAATATAAAAAAAGAAATGCTGAATTGTGTCCTGTTTTGACCTAAGAAAGAGTGAAAACCACACTCAAAGACATTATCTTTTTCTTGGTATGGGTTATGCGGGGCAAATATTAAATTAATAGCTAATAAAATAACAGCTAATAAGGGTATAAATACAAAAAAGAATGTAGTACTTGTCATTTACTGATTGAATAATATTAAAGCTAAAATATTAGCTAAACTTAATCATTCATGTGGTATAAATATAAATAACAGTATTGTTAAAGTTAATACAGATATAGTAATTGTCAAATAACTAGATAATACAATACTATTAGCTTTAAATATTATATTTTCAACTATATTAACCTGGTTTAAGATGTTACCGTGTAAAATAAGATCGGCAGTTTCTTTATTAATGGTATGTTCAGGTGCATCAAAGAACATTTGTTTAATAATATTTAAGTAGTAAACACCACCAATAACACTAGTTAATATAGCAACTAGAGCAAGAAAAATATAGCCACTGTCTAAAGCAGCACTCAGTACCATTTGTTTTGCAAAGAAACCCATAAGAGGTGGAATACCTGCAAAAGAAAAGATTGTAATAGTTAAACTTAAAGCTAATAAAGGGTTTAACTCAAAATAACCTTTAAGTTGACTTATTAATTGTACAGGTGAATTATTTTTATCATCAAGTTGTTTGTATTCATTGCTCTCATTTACGTAATAGAAAAGAGAAAAACCCATACTAATTAAGATGATAAAAGCATTTAAATTACTAATAGAGTACTGCATTAGGTAGAATATAAAGGCTTGTATAGACTCTATACTGTTTATACTTAGTGCAAGCAAGATAAACCCTACATGTGATATAGTACTGTAGGCAAACAATCTTTTAATTCTTAGTTGAGTTAGACCTACTACTGTACCTACAATCAATGATAGTAAAGAACTTACCAGTAAACTAGATGTCCAACTAAAATTAAACAGAGAATCACCTGTATAATGCACTAATTCTAATAGAAATACAAAAATAGAAATTTTGGCTACTATGGCTACAAATGTAGTCACTATAGTAGGTATAGCATCATAAACACCAGGTGATCATAAGTGGAAAGGTGCTGCACTTACTTTAAATAGGAAACCTACGCTAAGTATAAGCAATGAAAAGTTAATATAATAACTTTTATATCAGTATAAAATATTATTGTCCCCTTCATTGGTCAAATCACTTAAGCTCGTTATAACATATATACCATCAAGATTAGTAGTACCTGAATTTGCATATAATAAACTAGTACCTAGTAAAATAAAACAAGAACTTAAACCCCCTAATAAGAAATAAGTTAAACCACCTGATGTAGCTAATTCAGAATTTCGGTATAGTGTACTAAGTAAATATAAACCGTAACTTTGTAGCTCTATCGATAAAAATATTGAGACTAAATCAGATGTAGATACTAAAAATGTTGCACCACTAACTATAAACAATAAGATTAAAGGGTACTCGATTATTTTAAATTGTTCCCCCATCTTGTTTACAATTTTAGTTCTGTAAAATAAGAAATTATAAAAAAGCATTTTTATTAAAGAAGAATATGCAGCTGTACATACCCTTCTAGGATAAAATGCAGTAAGTTGAAGTATTAGTGCACTGATTATATATATAAAAAGTTGAAATATATGTGTGATACTAGTTGCAAGAAATAGTCCACCATATAAACCAATACCTCTACTTAAAGTTTTTAAGTTTAAACACATGAAAGATATTAAACCTGAATAAATCAGAATTAATATAGAGACTCTACTATATAATATAGACTTATCTCGCCGTAAGGTAACCGCATTAGACAATAATAGCTGAATTATAGAAAATAATAACATAAATAAGTAAAAGAATCGAACTTTTTATAGCTATATTTTTATAAAAATATAGTTTTATAACAGACCGCTGACTTATTTTATTATATGCTATCTTCAATTTATATATTACTTTAAATATTTAATTAATACATACAATTTATAATGCATATATTATACACTTGTATAATAAAAATGTTTTTAATAAACCTGTATAAATACAAACCACACGGTAAAACCTTACTATTACATATAAAGACTATCTAAAGGGCAAAAGTAATATATATGTAAAATATAAAATACAAAATATTACTTGCAATAGATATATCATATATGTTATAAATTATAACATATATCTATACGCACATATGTATATATGTATCTAATATACATAACAATAAAAATAATACAACTATGTATTATTAATAATAGCCGGAGGAGAAATTTGAATTCTCATTCTTAATGCATGAAATTAATGTTCTAACCAATTAAACTACCCTGGCTTTTATTGTAATTTAAATTGATGAAGGGTGAATACCCTGATTTGAACAGGGAACAGACTGATCCACATACAGTCGCTCTACCGATTGAACTATATCCACCTTTATATAATAAAGGTTTATATAACTTTAAACATAAAATACAATAAAGTAATTATGTTGGAGTGATTCGAACACCCAATGGTAAATACCAAAAATTTATGACTTACCGATTAGTCCACAACATATATTTAAATAAATCAATATATAGATAATTAAACTAAATATAAATTTACATAAGGTAAATCCGACTTGAACGGATAAGATATAATAATAATAATCAAATAGGCCTAAGCTATTCATGTCTACCTATTCCATCACTACCTTAGAATTGCTCGAAATAAGATTTGAACTTACAACCTAAACATCTTCAGTGTTCCGCTCTACCAGGTTGAGCTTTTCGAGCCTATAGGTGTAAAGTCTAACTTCTTATAGAGATTAGCTTACACTAAAGCTATAAACGGTTATCTAACATAATTTTATATGTTTTATATGTTTTATATTGTAAACACACTAGTTAGACTAGTGAAGTATACATAATCTAAACCAAAGGTTAAATTGCTCGCACCTTAATTATCAATTTAAGTTTTGATACAATGAAAATTAAGTTTCGATACTATTGCATCAAAAAAAAAGTTTTTTTGTTAAGCAGGCGGCATTAATAAAGTTAGTAATTTTAGTTTATATGACAGATATAACAAGTAGAATTTTAGCAATACCTAGTGGAGACATCAAGAATCGAACCTGAATTAACGATATGCAAAATCGCAGTTTTGCCAATTAAACTATGTCCCCTTTTTAGAGTATTTAAAATAAATATTAATTTATAATCTTTTATATTCACATTATATATTTAACTACTTTTAGATGTATATAAGCATTATACGATATTGTAATATATTAGTATGTAGAGATGGTTATATATATAGCTTATCTAGCTTATAGTTTATATTTTAAAAGATAAAATATATATAAAATATCTAAAATATAAAATATCTAAAAAAATATTAAAAACTTAAATTAATGGGTTTTTAATTAAAAAAAAAACGTATCCAAAAGAGGACTTGAACCTCTACGATATTATATCAACGAAACTTAAGCTCGTCCTGTCTACCAATTCCAGCACTCGGACGTATATTTTTGTTTAATTAAGCTAAGGCCAGGGTGAGTTGAACACTCATCTCAGCTGTCATGAGCAGCTTGCTTTACCAATTAAGCTATAACCTTGTTAAATATGCGGACAAAGGACTTGCACCAATATTGACTGGACATGAGCCAGTTATGTTACGATTACATCAATCCGCATTTATAATATATATAAATATTATAATTTATATATTGATAATATATAAATTTATTCCTCATCTCTAGTTAGTATAATATATACACTAAGCGTAGCCTCAGTGGGGATTGAACCCACGTATGTAATGATGAAAACATTATGTCTTAACCACTTGACTATAAGGCCTATTATGTATATATTAAGTCCAGTGCAAGTATCGCACTTGCTTATGCTGGTTACAAAACAGCTACATTACTTTTATGCTAACCGGACTGAAGTTAATGTAGTTGTATTTATTCTTCATTTAAACATAAATAAGTTCTGTGATATCGCGCAAATTTAGTTGAATATAAATTAGTACTTTATACCTAAAAACATTTAAATTCTTTCAGCTAAAGCCTATTGATAGCATGTACCTTGAAAGTATAAGGTACAGAATAAAATTTTATTTAGTTTTACACACACTTTCTTGCTGATGTTTTTTTTATTAAAAGATGCGGGTGGAGATTTTAGACTGTTCTATCAGTTTGGTGTACTTTTATTCTTCATCATTTCGTAGTATTCCACTACGTATATTTAAGAATATCTTAAAGTAAATTTCGTGCCTAGATGCATTCAGCACTTATTTTTAACTAACTTAGCGTTCCTGCCGTGCCTATGTTATAGAATTACTTAAGTGAAAGTAACACCCTAGCTTCTCTAGATAATATTATTTAATATTGGGCACATAAACAACAGGTAAACCAGAGGTTAATATACCCAGCTCCTTTCGTACGAGGGGGATATCCTTATTTTATTCTAATTTCCTCTAGAAGATAGAAACCATACTGTCTCACGACGTATTTAACCCAGCTCGTGTAACTTATTAATCGACGAACAGTCGAACCCTTCATGATTCCTGCATTCATGTGGATAAGTTAAGCCGACATCGAGGTGCCAAACTGCGCACTCAATTTGTACTTCCTGGCGCAATTAGCCTGTTCAAATTATGTTAAAATTCCGTTTTTTTTAAAACGGTTCAGACTATTTCTTCATGTTTTCTCTTTTTATAATATTTGCAACGCGAAAATATAAATAAGGCAAATATAAACTAGCATTTAGGTGTAAAACCAACATTAAAAAGTCCTAGAGATAAATATATATCAAAAATATAAACCTTGTTTTAGACACTCATTATTATACAATTATCTTACTTGTAGGAATATAAAGATTTGCATTGATTTTTATATTAAGCAAAATACCAAGTAAGCTAATTTAAGGTTTTATTTACTACTTACTCAACCCTTAACACCAAAAGCTCCGTTACGGGTTTTAGAATTAATAAAAGTATATTGTACATTTGATTTATGATAACCTCTTAGCATAACAGTAGATAAGCCTCTAAAAGAAGAATCGACATTTTTTAAACCACCTATTCATTTCATTTTAAATACAGATCTTGAAGCAGTTGCTCGCCGTGTAAGCCTTCCTTTAGCTTCTACTCTAATTCCTCTTAATTTTAAATGTTTTAAGTGTTGTCTAAGTACATAACCTTTTAAAGATACTTTTTGTTTCTTTGTAAAGGATCTTTTTATAATATTTATTTCTAAGTCATCGGTTGCAGGGTAGAAACTTAACAAGAGATTATTTAAAGAATCTTTCCCTTTATCGTCCGTAAACATGGAACTAATGATATTATTACGGATTCTATTAACAAAAAAATCTTCTTTTTTTGGTTTACTTATTCTTTCGCTTATTCTACTTATAACGGGTAAATCAATTTTACGTAGAGATCTTTTTAAAACTTTATATAGCCGATTATCTCTATTCCTTAATTTTAAGGATACACCTTGAGTATATATATCACTGTTTAGATGCATTTTTTTTAATTTAACAATATTGAATTCAACATCTTTATTATATAATTTTCTAACTAAAAAAATTAGCTTTGACATAAACTGATTTGTAAATTTTAAACTATTTAATTTCAATAAATGATAAAAGTAGCGTAATTTTTTTTCTTTAAACCGTTTAAGAGATTCTAGTTTAACTTGATTATATTTAAGATAATCTAAAGGTTTCCATAGTGAAATCTTATTAATAAATAGGATACGTTTCTCATCATTTGTTAAAATATTTGTTTCCACTAGCCTAGTTAAAAGATTACAATAAGAATTTAATAACTTTATTTCCGAAGAGTAAGCGTATTTGTTCATTATGGACATGGTATATAAATCATATAATTCTTGATGATCACCCTGAACAAAATTTTCCTGACTGCTTAAAACTCTATTGTAAATTATTCTAGCTTTACCCTTACGACTATATTTAACCTTTTTTTTTAAGGGAAAAGGTGGATAAAAAAGATCTTTTTTAGCCTTTTCATATTTCTGTGATAATAACATACCCTCCGTATTAAGGACATAAAAGGTTATTACTACTTTATTACTGGTATGCTTTACGTCACCTCTACCTATGAAAACTTTTTTTGTTGATACTCGTCTGAATCTAAGTTTTAATCGCTTAGTTTTATTTTTCATCAAGTTTTGGTTAAGTTGAAAATTAAAAAAGCTTTTTAAAAGGGACATAAGATTTGTATTTGCTACAGGCAATGTTTTTATATAATTAGAGTTATATGAATATACACTATTATACCACTCTTGAGCTGCAGGTGTATAATGTCTAGTTTTACCTGTATCGCTTTTAATATAGCTCAATTCTTTAGATCGGCTTATTTTACTTTTTTTGTCAAATAATATCGGTAAATTCTGTTCGTAGTTATTTTCATCTTGATAATTATCAAGTTCTTCATCTATCCTCCTCACTGCATGGATTATTCTATAATTGGCGCTTAATCTTTAATCTAGGATTAAGTCTATTTCATTAATATTATTTATATTAATTATTGATTACTTAAAATATTCTTTTAAGTTAACCTTATTTTACTATAAAAGAGGAGAAAATACATGTTGGATTCTTACTAAGCTGTTATATAAAATAACAAACCTATTAGTCGTTGAACGTTTTTGACACGGAAATATTCCATGTCAAAATTCGCTTCAAGTAAACATTTTAAAGTCTTTCTTGAAATTAACCCAATTATTACAATATTTCTCATTGAGAAATATTGTGGGACAATAAGCTATTTATCCCTAGCGTAGCTTTTTCAATTATCCAAGACCTTTCCTTTCTGCATCTTGTGATCATATGCCCCGCTTACGCGACTGATAGACGTGTAAGTCAAACAGTAAAGCAAGATTAAGCCATTAAACTTGACAAGTAATAAACATAATTATATTATTAGTATTTTCATATAAAAAAAAAATACGCACAAACTTAATTATTATAAACTAAGCCAACTAATAATATAACTAAAAACATTGGAAAATTAAAAGTATTTGCCCTATTTTCTTAATGTTTTAATTACAACTATTTTCCATATAGTTAAAATCTTACTTGGAAAAAAATATTAGTTCTAACTCAATAGATATATAGCTGGATTAGTTATAGCTTAAGCTATACCAAATAACATACTAAAAATAAAAAAATATACATCATTAGTATATTTAATTGTCAAATATTTATGACAATTTTACAAAATTAACTTTGGATACACCCAGGTACTTTTTATGGGATCTGTGCCCCGCATAAACTGCCTCCTAGCAATTGTTCCTTCTTTGAAGGTTAATGATTATCTCAAATCTCTAGCAAAAGCTAGATATGTTTGAGAGTTTCACGTAGAAAAATCTACCAATATGATAAACTAAATAAAGGTGTTTCAATTGTGCTTACACTACCTTATAACTAAAATTCGCCATATCATATTCAATAACTAGCAACAGTAAAGCTGCATAGGGTCTTCTCGTCTAACTAGAGGTAAACTGTATCTGCACAGTTATTCCAATTTCACTGAGCCAATCATTGAGACAGCTGTTGTATCGTTAAATCATTCATGCAAGACCGCATTTAACGGCCAAGGTATTCCGCTACCTTAGGACCCTCATAGGTAAGGCCGCCATTGATCGGGGTTTCCTTCGAAGCCAAGCTTATATTAGTCAACTTAGCAAATCCGTTAACCAGCCGACATCGGGCAGAAATCACACTCAATACTTTGATTTATTATCTTACTGCAGAGTGCTTTGTTTTAATTAAACAGTCGTACAACACTATTCCATGCTTCCTATTCTTAACCTAATATTAATTAGGAGGAATGGCTCTCCTTATCCCGAAGTTACGGTAGTTAGTTTGCCGAGTTCCTTAATGATTGTTCACTCAAACGCCTTCGTATTCTCTACTAGCTTACTGGGGGTAGTCTTTAGGTACGGTCAAATCCATTGTCTTGTCATGCATCTTTTTTAGTTTATTACAACTTGACAACTAGATGTATCGATGTTTTTCCAGAACCTTCTTCACTTTCTTTTTTCAATTAGCCAGTTTCGCAGGTCGCAGAAGAAGGTTGTTACTACTCGATAGAGATTTTTTGCTCATCGTTTATTAATCCTTTAGGTTGGTAAACTTAGAGGCCGTTACTTTATTAAAACCATAAGCTTTAGGCGAGGGTTATCCCTTTTTCGTTACTCATGTCAGCATTCTCACTTGGGTTATCTTATATTCATTCTTAAAAAGAATAAGTCCTAGATTTACCCAACGTTCTGCTACCCCATTAAATATAATAATAAATTATTAATAAATATGGACAAGGTGTCGGTATATTGTTTAGATCCGTTAAATTTTCGGTGCAACTATCAATATAAATAAGCGTAAACTTAATTTATTAAACCAGTGCTCTGTTACGAGATCTTCAAAAAATGGACCGCTTCTAAGCCTATTTCCTAGTCGTATTAGATAGAAACTTCCTTAATTTCACTTAACAATAATTTTGGAACCTTAACTCTTGTTCTGGGCTGTTTCCCTTTAGACATACAACCTTATCGTACTATGTCCGATTATTCAATATTCATCATTGCCCTTCCGAGTGCGAATACTCACCGATAAAATCTTCACGATTGCCCGATATATGCAAAATCACCCATTATACTATAGCTACATTGTGTGTAGCAATAGGATAATATGATAGAAGTTGCCTGAGATCACAGTTCTGTACCTGCTATGATGTACCTTGAATTACCTACTTATATAGGTTTCGCAGAAAACCAGCTATCCTAGTCAGTATTGTCTTTCACTAACTTACCACAGTTCTTCGGATATCTTTACAACGATAAACCGTTCGGGCTTTTATAACCCTGACTGTAGTAATATCACCAGGCTTCGGGTCTAATTTTAGATACTAATTCATTATTTCATAATTGGTTTATCTGGGCATTACTGCTCGCATCTAATATTAACTCGCTGACCCATTATGCAAAAGGTACGCTCTTACTTTTTATTTAAATTTTACTCGAGCTGCTTATAAGACTACTACTTCAAACCTTTCCCTCACAGTACTATACGCTATCGCTTATATATTATATTTAGCCTTAGAGGAAGGTTCCCCTTTATTCAAACAGGTTTTGCCCGTTTTACTTTTTCTAATCTTACTACGCTTTATATTATAATTTTTATTAATAATATACCGGTAAACCATTAGGCTCTTCTTCTACTTTCATTCTCACTAATCATAGAATCTCGTTTGATTTCTTTTCCTGAAGTTACTAAGATATTTCAATTCACTTCGTTTATAATTTAATTTATCTAAGAGTTCATGTTTAATCGTCGGCCTGTTTTTTACCTTTTTTATTATTATTCTTATAAAAAAGAAACAAGGGCTTTTCGTCTTTTCTTTTTCATATAAAAAAGAAAAAGAAAATAGCGGCATCCTCCTCTCCCCTCACTAAAGAGGGGAGATTGGATATAAAGAACAACTTAACAATTTCTTCTTTTACCGCAAAACAATTTAATTTAAAATTTAATTTAATTACTCTCTTTAATATATAGCTAGGTATCCGTAATAATCTCTTTATATACTTTCCTATGTAAAATTACATAGAAATTCGCCATAGATATCATACACATTACTAATATGTTTATAAAAAAAAAATATTTTTTTATATTTTTTTTTTTATCGGATTATTATGATTCGAACATAACAGATCCTCAACCCAAATGAGGCGCCTAACCAACCTGGCTCTAATCCGTTTTATTTGTTTTTTACTCAATTAGTGTTAAAGCAGAGAATATCCGATTTGAACGGATGTGATCTATTAAATCAAATAAGTTTCAAGCTTATCACTTTAAACCACTCAGTCAATTCTCTATATGTAATTTAATGGTTAAGATATTTAATATATGTAATAGAAGCTATTAAATTAAAAAACACATACCTATAATTAATACCTTAAATTAAAATTTAGTTCTTTCAAGACTTGAACTTGAATAACATCCTTATCAAGAATACGCTCTACCAGTTAAGCTAAAGAACTTTATTTTATAATATTTTTAACCTCTATTTTTTGACTCAGTTTTACTACTGATACATTATTATGTATATAGCCTTATTGCAAATTAAAGGATGTTAAACCTATCCCCCCCTCTAGAATATTTAAGATAGTAGTTTATCCGCATATATAGACCTGGACCTATATAAGGAAATATATTCACTATTTGTACGTCGACAATAAAATCCTTCACATATAGGGAGAGGACAATGTATCAATTTAACAGGTGTTATACCTTGTGCTCCATAAACAATCGTTTAGTGAGAATGATAAGAACCAAACAAAAAGGTTAATAATATATTTTTAATTTTTCATGCAAGAGCACTCAGATTTGAACTGAGAAAGTGAAGTTTGAAGCTTCAAATTTTACCATTAAACTATGCTCTTATATTTAATAAAGTTATTATTAATATATAAACCTTATTGTAATTTACGGAAAAGAGATGATTCGAACATCCAGGTGCATAACACAATATTTAGCAAATATCTCGCTTTACCAATAGCAACTTTTCCTTATATAAAATTTATAAAATCATATATTTTATACTTTATATATTTAAATATATAACGACTAATTTACTTGTTCTATATTACCACTTATGGTTACTGTTTTATTGTATACAGTACGGCTATATGCAAAGGAACTACCGTTATTATGAACATCAATACAAAAAGAGGTTAACCGCATAAAAGTATAATATAAATATGCTTATACTTAATTGTTATTTATTATAAAGGATTATACAGATCCTTAAGCGGGTTTAAGCGGATAAATAATATAAATACGGCCAGCCGAATTCGAATCGACACAATTCGCTTGGAAAACGAAAGGTCTACCATTAACCTATGGCCGTTTTTTTATGTTTTGTTTAAATAAAAACAAAAAAAAAAAATGATTGTTTTTGTGGAAGCTAGCCAAGACTAGGCTAGCTTTGTTTATATTATTTATTATGTTTAGAGTATACATGTAAGACCTAAGGGGGTCGAACCCTTATAACAAAGATTAAAAATCTCGTATTTTACCATTAAACTAAGATCTCTATTATACATAAGTTATATGTATAATCTATAAATAAGAAACATAAAAAAGAAGTATTTTAGCAAGTATAGCCAACCATAAGAATTTAGCGATTATTACCTGGTATATAGGTAATATTGCAACAATATTACAACATTATATACGAGAATATTAATAAACATAAGATACAAGCCCTTCACATAAAGTACGCTTATTTTCAGTTAGAAAAACCAAAGATTATATAAAGAATAGAATTACTACTCACATGATAATAAACCAAGTTGAGATAACTAAGTCATACATAATAATATATCATAGAAAAAAAAGTTTTTTTTTATTTTAGTTTTCTAACTTCTGTTATATATTTACGTATAACAGGTTCTAGTTTATGTACGTTATGATACTCCCTATTTTCTTTTTTTATACTTAAATATAATTCATGTAAATTAAGTAACTGTGTATCAGTAAGAGAAGTCATAGGAGCAATAAAAGTTCTTACTGTGAATAATATAGAATTAGATTCTATTAATCTAATCGCAGTTTGTAACTCCCGCCTAACATAAATATCTTCATACCTAAACCCAGGTAAATTGCCTATGTCACCAGCTAACGGTATTTTTATAATATTTTCAGGTAAAAACAAATTAGATGTATTAACAATAAAATAATTATTCCTGTGAAATACGTGAGGTCCCTTGATTTTATCGAATAAGCCTCTTGTATTATCGTAGGCATAATCGCCCTTTCTTCACTTAGGGGCTGAATTGTGTAAATCCCGTATAGAATAACCTATTCTTTCATTTAACGCTCAACCAATTGGAAATAACGTAGCACTAGCTGTCAAATAATATTCCCCGTCTGGACGTATTTGAAGAATGCTAAAGTCATCCATGGTAAGTAAAGCTAACACATCTAATGGACGTTGACTATTTAAAGAGTACACTTCACCATTTATTTTATTTACGATGTGCAATTCATTATTTATATATATACTTATATAAGCATCAGGGTATTTAAATTCTAAATATCCTACTACTTGAAACAACGCTTCACGACAGCTATTAAAAGATTCAGGCAACTGCTGAGACACTTTATTCGCTTCAAAGTCTAGAAGAGCTTTTCGTACTTTATATCAATTTAAATAATTGCTATCTAAAACATGTAAATTATTAATATCGTAACCTTTTAATCAGTATTGGAACTTATATGTACCTATCTCGGGTAAAGTTAATTTAGCACTATCTAAGGGTGTAGGTATACTTATTACTTTATTCTTATTAAATGTACTTATTTTATTAGGTATAAGATGAGAATATATAACCTTTTTTGGTATAATAGAACTTTCTAGATTTATTGTAACGAAACCCGCGGGTTTCGGTGGACTAGATATTAAACCCCTATTATTTAAATTATTGTAAATTTTATTTAGGATCCTCAGTAATATATTGATATAAAAAGAAATAGCCATACCACATCCACAAAGTGTCAGTATAATATACTCGATTCCAAACCCAAATGATGATTTTCTGTCGAATGGTAAGCTAATACTCGTCACAAACCTACCGCAATAAAAGCAGTACCTATCATAACATGAAGCCCATGAAAACCCGTACCAAAATAAAAACAAGATCCAAAGGCACCGTCACTTATTGTAAAAGAAGAAACAGTGTATTCTACACCTTGAAATCCTGTGAATATTACAGCTAAGATTACTGTAGCCACTAATCCATATAAAGCTCCACTTCTATTTCCTTGTATTAAAGAATGATGAGCATATGTAACTGTAACACCACTTGATAACAGTATTACTGTGTTAAGTAAAGGTAATTCAAATGGGTTAATAGCTTCTATACCCATTGGTGGTCATTGTGCTCCTAATTCTACTGTAGGAGATAAGGCACTGTGAAAAAAAGCTCAAAATATAGCTAAGAAGAATAATGCTTCCGAAACTATAAATAAAGCCACACCCATATTTAAACCTCTTTGTACTGCTAATGTATGGTTACCTAAATATGTACCCTCACTTATAACATCCCTTCATCATAATGACATTGAAGAAATAAGTGTTACAAAAGCTAAGGATAAAAACATTTCACCATTACTAAAACCGTGCATTGTTAATACACCACTTGTTGTTAATGTTAATAAAGCAATACAAGTATATAATGGTCAGGGTGACGGTGATACTAAGTGAAAAGGATGAGCTTGAAAATTACTTCTAGTCAAATTTGTCATATATTCTTTTTTATTGTTTATATAATTTCATAATATATATATATTCTTGTTTAACAAAAGATATATTTATATCTATGCATACCCGAGGTATCTCATTAAAGCACAATATATATATATATACATATAAATACTATACATATATTGAGGTTTAAGGAATAGGTGACTTGAACACCTAACCTTCCGTGTGTAAAACGGTTGCTCTACCATTAAGCCAATCCCTTTTTTGTTTATAATATCACTACGGGTTAGGTCGGATTCGAACCGACATTTACTTTCATGACAAGAAAGTTTCTGACCAATTAGAAAGGACTAGCCCTTATAATTGTATAAGATATATTGTAAATATAACTTAAGAATTATAATATAAATAATGAGTGGATAAGTTAAATTATTATACATATATAAATATAAAGCTATCTTTTATAGATGGTTTTATTAATTTTTTTGTTTTATTGTAATAACGATAGCACCAACCATAGCTAATAGTAATATAATAGAAGTTAATATTAATCATATACTATAACTAGTGTACATAATATTACCTATACTAGATATATGACTAGTTTCGGCTAAATTACCGTCTCAGATTTTACTAGTAACGAAGGATATTTCACCGTTGTCTAATTCAGCACCATTTAACTTAAAAAATTTATTTAAACTATCACTATAATTATGATATCGAATATCATTTAAAGTATTATTTAAATCAACAGTATAACTATTAAAGGAGGCAATACTATATGGCAATATTTGATATAAAGGATAGTTGAATGCAATGGTAATTAGTATAGCTAAAGGTATACTATTGCTAGTCTTACTTAATAGCTCGCTTATCCTAACGTTTATTAACATTAAAATAAATAAGAATAAAATTGACACAGCACCAACATATACTAATAAGTAAGAAAGACCAATAAAGTTTAAACCTAATATCATTAGGTAACTAGCGATACTTAAAAATAAACCTATTAAAAACAGAACAGAAACAATAGGGTTTTTGCTAATAATAACGAATATTCCACATAAAATAGCCGATAAAGATATAATGTCTAATATCTCTGATCTATAGCCATTCGTGAAACTTTCATTTAAAATATAAAGACTATTCATAGATAAAACAGAAAAAACCTCATTATATTTAACTAAATAACATTAAATAAAAATTAACTACCATAGTTAGAAAGAATTTAAATCTAACAAAGCTAGAGGAAAGGGCAGTTAAATAAGAATAAAGACGTGTATAAGAGTTGAACTTATATACTTGTGGCCGAAACACAGAACTTTACCATTAAGCCAACACGCCCGACATATTCTGAGTTACCAGCCCTCAAGATGAATCGAACATCTATCGAAATATTAACAGTATTTTGCTCTACCTTTGAGCTATAAAGGCCTAATGGCGCCTTTATACGTAAATAATTAGGAAGAAAAGGACTCGAACCTTCGACAGCATATTGCTATTGAGTTTACAGCTCAACCCGTCATACCAACAAACGGAACCTTCCTTTATATATAATGATCTTATAGTCCCGAGTTGGGGGGGGGGGGGGGCAGACTATAAGTATTATACACATAAGTATATAAATATACCTGTATTGTTAATATAAAATCAATCCCGTGCAATTTCCACTACACGAACCGTATTTCGACTTAACACCAATCAAAGTCACGCATACGAAAATCTTCCATAAAAAAACTAGAACGAATAGACTAGAGTAAAAATAAATGAAAGACCAAACTTATTGCACACACTTCTTTCGGCGCCTGACGAGTAGTAAGTACCTATCTGAGAAAAAATTCACCGTGACGTGGTGATTCACGATTACTAGTAATTCCTTATTCATGCAGTCGAATTACAGACTACAATCCATGTTTTATCCTACTTTATTAGATTAGCTCCAATTCACATTATTGCATCATTTTGTATAGGAATATGCAGCACGTCTATCGCCCACAACATTTAGGCCATGATGACTTGTCTTGGTCCCTGTTATCATATCCGATATGATGGTGAACTGCTTTATTTAGATTAGATCGCAAATAAAGCAAGGGTTTCCGTTAATTTAATGGAATAAACCAATATCTCACGACATTAACTGAAGACAGCCGTGCAACGCTTGTAATATATTCTATATCTCTTATTATAAGATAAGATTTACTTAATATAATATTCAAGTTGTGGTAAGGTTTTTCGCGTAACGACGAATTAAATAACATACTTCACTACTGGTTTCAGAAACGGTCTAATGATTTCAGTTCCTGCGTTGCCACATTACTCTTGAGGTGAAATGCTTACACTTTCATTTATAGACTAAAATATTATCTAACCTATGGCATTCATCATTTTCTGCTTGGACTACTAGGGTATCTAATCCTGTTCGCTACCCGAGCCTTCGTCCCTCAACGTCAGTTATTAGATAAAAGGTTGCTTTCGCCTTTACCAGTCCTCATGGTATCAAAGAATTTCAACTCTACTCCACAAATACTCACCTCCTCATATATAACTCTAGTATAACCGTTTCCTATTAAAGACTAATTATACCGTCTAGGTACCCTTTAAACCTACTAAAGATGAATAACACTAGTCTTCTACGTATTACCGCGACTGCTGGCACGTAATTTGGTCAAGACATATAGACAGAAAATTGTCATGATCAGTATCCTATCTAGAACTTTATTCGATAAAATCGATATTACTTTGTCCACTTAAGTATTACTTACGTGCACCTTACGGTGAGTGGTAAGTTAATTTTGAAAACACCGGCGCTAAAAAGAAACAAAAAGTGAATAATCTCCTATATACGAAGAACATAAGTTTCGTATATAATTAATTAAACAACCAAAATAACTAGCCGTAGCTATACATTCTCCCAAGTTGCTGGTTCAGCCGTTAGGCTATTGACCAATATTCCCCACTGCTGTACTATACGTATTGGGGTTTTTTCAGACCCAATGTGATCGATCGACCTCTCAGCCTCGACTACGGAATTTTAAGCTAGTTAAACCATTACTTTAACTACTACCTATCCGAAACATTTATTGTCCTCTTAAAGCGGAAGTTAATTTCCTTTTATTGCGTATTATAAGGTATTTATAAACCTTACTCTAAGGCAGCCAAAATGTTATATACTCACCTGTACACCACTTCTAATGAAATAGATGAAACAAATCATTAATTAAATTAGACGTTCGATTAGCATGTGTCAAGCACTTGGACAGCGTTCATTCAGAGCCATCATCAAACTCAATATATAGGTATAGAAAACATAAATTTAAGCAACCAGATCTACATTCCTATACCATTACTAATTAATATATTTATATAATTATATAAATATATTATATAAAAAAAAAAAAAAAAAAAAAAATTATTATTGTTTTTGGATACTTTTAAGCCGGATCCTGTTATAGTTATTAGTCTATATTAAGGCCTAACGTCAAGCTTGAGATCTCATTAAGATTATTTTACTGTATAGTTTTTAATTAGTTTTGTTCATATAATTTTTAATATGATTAGCATTATTATTTTTTAATTGTTTTCTATACGATTATCATTATTATTTTTTAATTGTTTTCTATACATTTACCTATAGTTTAAATAACTATAGAAAGACCTTAATTATTTTCTATTAAATACTCAAGTTTTTACCCAACACTCATTTTTAGGTGTTGACATTTAATAAGCACCAGACTTTCCTGTACTATACATATAGCACTTGTACTATTAGTATCACAAAAACAAGAAATTTCTTGTTTAGTTTATAGACCTTAACAGGCTACAAGTGTAAGTAACAATAAATAATAGAACTTATTTTACTTATAATTAATGTAAATCTAAAGCATCTTTAATATAACTACTAGTTAAAACTACGAATACTTGAGCTTGTATAAAGGCAATACCTAATTCTAAACCTGAAAAGGCAATTATAAAAGCTAAAGGTATTAAACCTAAAAAGAAGAATATAAACCCCGAAGTCATAATGTTATATGTAAATCCGGCTAAAATGTTTAATAACATATGACCACTTAAGATATTAGCTCCTAATCTAAGTCCTAAAGAAACATTTCGAGATAAATATGAGATAAACTCGATTAATACTAATAAAGGTAATAAAGCTAAAGGACAACCTGCAGGCACTAATAAAGAAAAGAATTTTAAACCGTGTTTTTGGAAACCTAAGATAGTTGCACCTAACACTACTGTAAAACTAAGAGCGAATGTAAATATAAAATGACTTGTTGAAGCAAAACTGTATGGGATCATACCTATTAAGTTATTCACAAGTATAAATATAAATAAAGTATAAATAAAAGGGAAATATATTTGCCCTTTACTTGGGTTTATTTGATTTGTCACTATACTATGTACAGTAGCATATATTGTTTCTTGACTTATTGATCAACTATTACTTATAACTTTATTAGAGTTAGTAGCTAAGACATTCAATGTTAAAATTGAGAATGCACCTATGGTTAAGTATAAGCCAATGTTAGTTAAGGATATATGTAAATTACCAAGTATAGGGGCGTCTATACTTAAGAAGTTTCTAATTTCAAACTGATCAAGAGGACTTGTTATAATTGTATATGATAAATTAGACACAATTGAGTCTATGGGATTTTTATTGATATATTTTAACATAAAAAAACTTTTTTTATTTGATGTAAGGTTAACGTTATGTGTAACTGTAAATATAATTTACGGTAACTTTGTAAAGGTATTATGCTGAGACATAGGATTAAATGTATATGACGGTAACTTTGTAAAGGTATTATCCAGAGATGTCGGATTAAATATAAATTAAGGTCGGGTTAATTTAAATCTAAATATTATAATTTACTTATAAAAACTCTAGTAGTAAATAATCGTACAAATCTTGGTAATATGAACTTACTAAAGACGTATATCATAATTACAAATAATATAAAAGCAAATGTAACTTGATTTATGAAATAGAACGGTACTAATTGTGGCATTATCATGTTTATTATTCTTTATTAATGACATAGTTATATATATATTCATTAATATCTAATCAAAGATAGAAATTAAACTGCTTAAATAAAAAAAAATATTAAGAATAATAAACAAGATATACCCTTTTTATATAAGTAAAATAAAAATATATAAAGCGAATATACAAAGTTAGATAAGGATAAATTTTATGATGCACTTAAATTTATTACACTCAAAGCCATCGAATCCACTCTATAACCTCAGTTGAATCAGCCGTTGTTTCACTTGAATTATCCTCTTTAGTATTAATATTATTTCCACTATTTACAGATGCTTCACTAGTTATAGCTCTTTTACTAGGATGTTCTTCTATGGTTTTGTCGCGAGATTTAGAGGATATCTCCTCTAAAGCTTCTGCAAGACCGGCTAAAGATTTATTACCAAATGTAGCAAAAACATCCTCGATAACTTATTTAACTTATATTAAGGCTTATTTGATATCACCCTTATGCTCATCAAAAAGAGATTTAAACTCTTATTTAATGTTATCTAAAGGTGTTTTACCAATATCTTCACCATTTAGAGCGCGTTCAACCGTTTCAAGTGTATCCTTACCATCGCTATTTTCCTCATCACTAGCTGCTACAGTAGGTGTAGAACCCCCATCGTCACGAGCTTTTTCGTTAGTAGGTGTTTTATCCTTATCATGATCTTCGCATATAAACTCTTGATGTTTTCTTTTACCTTTTACAAAAACAACATCTATATCGTCCTTTCTCATTAGTATCAAGTATAACTTAAATTTATATCGATTAAAGCGCTTTATTAGTGTAGTTATAAATAATTATCCATAGAAAAATCTAATAATACTTAATTTATTACATTGAAGAACACAAAACCTGTCATATTTTCTTTTATTGTTTTTATATGTTATAGTTATATATATATAAACATTAATATATAATTAAATATAGAAATTAAACTGCCATTATAAAAAACCTTATTCTTTTTACGTTTTGTTACCCCCTTATTTTATAGGTTTTACAGTTAGGCTACCTCGATATAGCGAGCACATTTAACTATAACACCATTGGATAACAGTATTACTGTGTTAAGTAAAGCTAATTCAAATGTTACGCTTCTTACTACTTATATAGTTATGTTCATATATTCTTTAATATTGTTTATATAATTTCATAATATATATATTCTTGTTTAACAAAAGATATATTTATATATATGCATATCCGAGGTATCTCATTAAAACACAATATATAAATATAAATATAAATATAAATATAAATATATATATAAATATAAATATAAATACTGTACATATATTGAGGTTTAAGGAATAGGTGACTTGAACACCTAACCTTCCGTGTGTAAAACGGTTGCTCTACCATTGAGCTAATCCCTTTTTTATAAATTAAAATACAAAAAATTCTAGACACTTTATATGTTTTTTATCTTTTGTTTATTAATTATAATAATTTAATGGCTTAATTTTAATAAACATGTCGTATAAGCCGTAGTATATAAAATATTTTCGTCATAACTTAGTTAAGTGACAGAAAAATATAAATATAAATATTTATTTTTATATTTTATCAGGCTATTTCAATGTAATAATAAAATATAAATATATATATTTAAACATAAGAAATTTATCAGGATATATTTAATAAAATATACATGATAAAACATGTGTCTGTATTTACGGCTAGGTATAGTTTTTAGTTTTTTTTTTTGTTTAATAAAAAATATATTTTCATTTATATTTAAACGATTAAGGTTTAACTATTATATATCAAAGATGAAACAGAGTAATGTAAACCGTCTAGTATAGGTGCAGGATATATACCTAATACTACAGTAAATATAACTAATGTAAGTAATATAAAGAATTCACGTTTATTAACATCACTAATATTAGCCTCGAAAAATTTACTGAAAGATCCAGCAAAAGCTATACGGTTAAACATATATATAGTATATGCAGCACTAAACACGATAGATGAACTAGCAAATACACCTAATAAAGGTAATCTTTCAAATACACCATAAAGAGACATAAATTCACCCACAAAATTTAAAGTAAGTGGAACACCACAATTACCTAAAGATAAAAGGAAAAATAAGATAGAAAACAATGGCATTATTTGTGCAATACCTCTGTAGAAACTAATTAATCTAGTTCCAGATCTATCATATAATACACCACCAGCACAAATAAATAAACCACTAGAAACAAAACCGTGAGCTAGACCTAAAGCTATACCACCTTCTATTCCTTGTATAGTATTACTAAACACACCTATCAGATAAACTGCAGCGTGTGATACAGAACTATATGCTATAAGTTCTTTAATGTCTATTGTCCTTAAAGTACTAAAACTAGCGTATATTATAGTGATAACACCTATAAGATATATTATATAAGTATAATCTAAAGAAGCTTTAGGTAGTAAAGGTAATATTAATCTAAAAATACCGTATAAACTTAATTTTAGTACAATAGCTGCTAAAATAATACTACCACTTAAAGGAGACTCAACATGAGCCTTTAATAATCAAGTATTTAAGAATATAGTGGGTGTTTTTACAGCAAAGGCAATAAATATACCATAAAATAAATATAATTGTGTTGAATAATTAAAATTAGTTTTGTATAAAGCATCAAAATCGGTTGTACCCATTATAGAAGACATAGCTAATATTGATAATAACAAGAATAATGAACCAAATAAAGTGTACAAGAATAGATAAAAACTCGCTCTTACTTTGTTACTTGAACCGAATAGACCTATTAGTATAAATAACGGAGGTAAGATACTTTCGAAAAAAATATAAAACAATAAAATATCTAATACTAAAAATACGGCTAATAATAACGATTCTAATAGTAAAATTATTATTACAAATGACCTTACATTTTCATTAATAGAATTTCAATTACTTAATAATGCAATCGGTGTAATAATAGTTGTCAATAAAACAAAATATATAGATAGTCCATCTAAACCTAGATAGAAATCAAAAGAGCTGATTTCATGATATTCTTGTACGAACTGGAACTGGTTACTACTGAAATCAAACAAAATAAAGATTATTAATGAAACTATAAGGTTTACGATTGATGTGGTTAAGGCTATTGTCTTAATTCGTCTAATATTTAAAAAAGATAATTCGTAAGACATACCCGTAGATATAGTAAGTACACCCAATAAGGGGATTAATAATAAAAGTGTAAGTAACATAATTTATATAAATATAAATAAAACAAATTTCCCTCAGGATTAAATATTAAATTTAATCTTTACTAACGCCATATACAACTATATGGCAAGTGGCTATAAAAGAAGTTATAATTTATCTTAGACCTAAACGTAGAGTTTTCTGTATATAGACATAATAAAGAGATAAATAAAAATAATTTATTTTACAGTAAAGAAATATTACTAGGTATAATTTCAAAACTGTATAGTATACAGGGAACAAGTATAACGAAAGCTATAACTATAGGTAATAATATCGTTCAACAGAAAGACATTAATTGATCAAACCGTATTCTAGGAAATGAAGCTCTAGCTCATATGAAAATAAAAATCATTGTACATGATTTTACACCTAAAGTTAAACCATATAACAATCCTTCGATTAAAGGACCGGAAAATAAGCTTTCATTATGTAAATTATTTATATAATATTCAAAATTTATATATTGCATTAATGTAAACAAAGGTAAGTAATCATATAGATAACCACCTAAGAATAAAATACTAGTTAATATACAAATTAAAACAATACTACCATATTCAGCTAAGAAAAAGAATACGAATACAACAGCTGCGTGCTCTGTCATAAACCCACTAACAAGTTCCGATTCAGCTTCAGCTAAATCAAAAGGAGCTCTGTTAGTTTCAGCGATAGATCCTATGAAGAATATAATAAATACAGGAAATAGAGGTACTATAAATCATATGGCTCTTTGAGCTTCAATATTTACAGTAAGATTAAGGCTACCTGTTAACATAACTACAAGTAGTATAGCTGAACTTAAGATTAACTCATAACTAATTAATTGTGCAGTACTTCTAAGTGAACCTAAAAAAGCATATTTACTGTTAGCACTTCAACCAGCTAGTAAAATACCATATGTAGATAAAGAAGATACGGCTAACATATAAAGTATACCTAAATTAAAATCACTTAAAGATAAACCCGGACCATATGGTACAACTAAATATCCCAATAATGAGAATATTAATGTTATAACCGGACCAAGGAAAAATAAACCTAAGTTAGCTTGTGTAGGTGAAACATACTCTTTTAGTAGTAGTTTCAAGGCATCCGCAAATGCTTGTAATAAACCATAGTACCCTACTACATTAGGACCTAATCTTCTTTGCATACTAGCCATGGTTTTTCTTTCGGCTACAGTTACATAAGCTACAGTTAATAATACAGGCACAGTTACTAATAAGACTTCTAGAACAGAAATTAAGGTAGGTATGTATAACATGGATTGATATTTGATGTTTTATATTTACTCTCTATAAAATATCTTAATAAATATTTTATAAGCATAATGTATAAAGTTAAAAATAAATTTATCACCTTTATAAATAATATTTACCTTGATATAACTATATTTATATAGGCTACAATTTATCCATTATTTAAAGGGTTATTCTTATCTAAGACTTGAACTTAGATCTAGATATTAGAAGTATCCTGCTCTACCATTGAGCTAATAAGAGTTAAACCTTATTTTGCTTAACGCTAATCCGACAGTAATCAGGATAGCCAGATTATTTATACCACCTAGATAAATAGTATTCAGAAACAATCATACTGTATATTTTAAATACTAAATAAACAAATAAATATTAAGTAAATTAAAACACAAATATATATTATAAGGCATATGTAAGCTAAATACGAAAATATATATATATATATGTATGGTTTAAGTTGTTTCGTGCAAAGAAAATGCAAAGCAAAAACATTTTAAGGGATATGGAGGAATTGAACCCCATATTTAAGATCTGCAATCAAAACGTAGAACCATCTACTGCATATCCCTAATGTAAATATTATATATATTTTGCCCCCCTATAAGCTCGTCATACATATATTATTTACACCAATACATAAAACTTTGTACAAACTAACCAAGATAAATGGAAAAAGTTATTTATAATATTTCAAATTAATTTTTATTGTTATTATTAGAATTTCTTTGTGCTTCTATAAATTGTACTCTAGAATTAAGCAGAGTGGCACGGGCTTCTGCCCGTGGTTTTTCTCAGTTTAATTCAGCTACATCCTTTTCTATTTGATTCTTTAGTTTAAATTCATACTCCGTAGTAGGTATAGTTGGTATATTTTTATATACCGATTGGGCATAAGCCAATTTTTCCTCCAATATTGCGCGATAATTTAAATTATTATCTCTTTGTTCTATGGCTTTTTCTAGGTCCATTGTTCGGAATTGCTTAAGTATATGTGAGTTATAATCAATATGTTTACATATTTCATCATGTATAGGTACTACACCACCAGGAACGTTAAACCCAGCCTCATCAATAATTTTTGGAGGTAAGGGTACGTAAGTTGGGATTCTAGCCGGGAAAGGTCTAGATGCAGCATCACTTACTCAAAAACTAGGATTTACACCACTATGACTAGGGTGATGGGGGTGTAATTTTTTATCCACACCTTTACCTTTATCAGGCTTAGCCTCAGACTCCGATTCTGAGTCCACATCCATAGCATTATATATTTTAGGTTTAAATTCTTTTACTGAAGGTGAAGATTTGTCACCTAAACCCATAGTATCCATACCAAATAAAAATTGTCTTAAATTGAAATTAATACCTTTAATACCTAAATATTCCGTCAAGAAACCTATTATACCGGTGTTAAGAGTTCAGCCAAGTAGTCCTATTCCAATATTGTTAAAAAAATCACAATATTCTATATGAAAGCTACCTGAAATTAAATATTTAATCGATGCCAATATTGTAAAAGTTAAAATAGCCCCACAAAATTTTGCTAGTGTAAAAAGCGCCGATGTTTCTAGTACTATTAAAAAAAATCGTGTTCTCATATGTATAAAGGTAATGGTATAGATTTTATTGTATTAATACAATAAAGATAAATATAGCTATAAAAAAAATTTTTTTAAACAACAACCAAGTATCGATTCCTATACCATTACTAATTAATATATTAATATAATTATTATACAATTTAATATTTATATAAAAATATTTATATAGATACAAAATATAATTTTAATATTCTTATCTAAGACTTGAACTTAGATCTAGATATTAGGAATATCCTGCTCTACCATTGAGCTAATAAGAGTTTATAATTTTTAATATACATAATATATATAATATTACACATAAAATATGATACAATTATATTTAATAATTGTATCAAATAATATAACTATTGTACTTAAATAACGTGTAATAAAAATAAAAACATCAATATAGCAAATAAAACCGTAACTTATGCATATGCAAACCCTAAGATAGCGTAGATAAATATTTTTCCCTATTTAAGAAAGATTTATATCTACACCTAAGATTAATGCCGCGAATACTACACCTATACCTACACCGGTTCCTCTTAAACCTGTAGTTATAGATCCACTAATTTAGCTACTTGTATAATTTATGTATATATAAATTATTATTATTATAGATGCCTTTATAAAGTTGATAGGCCTTTTAATATTAAATAACTTGCTTTGGACATATATAAGATTAGCCACATCTTGCTAAATTGTTTAGACAAATAACGATCACAATTAATTTAAGTTTAAGAAACATTTTAAGGGATATGGAGGAATTGAACCCCATATTTAAGATCTGCAATCAAAACGTAGAACCATCTACTACATATCCCTAATATATATAATATATATAATATATAAGTAGCCCTCACTCTTAGTCATATATATATATATATATATACATCAAAACCAGATATACAAAAAAAAAAGATTTAAGTTACATATTTTTGGTGTATTTTAACAATTTCCTACTTATTTCAATATGTTCAGTATATTTATCTCTAAATTTTACTTTTAAGTCATCTCTATTATCGGGTTTATTCATTTCATTAGTTATAGCTCTTAATTCCTCCGATATATTGTTACTTTTTTTCATAAGCTCTATATAAGAGTTCTCATAAAATAAAGGTTTTAATATAAACCTTATAAACCTAAGAACAAATAAATAAGTTTCGACGGGTGATTTATCCGCAGCCTTACCCTTATAAATACATATAATATAACGTCGTGAACGCAATCATACTTTATGGTAGGAACTAGACCTAAATTTATCCAAGACTTTATTACTTATGTAATTATATGAAGCAGAACATATAAAAAGAAAAAGCTTATAAGACATAAAGGTAGAAAAAAGAGTTAAATAAACGCCCTTAGAGTATTCAGGATAACAATAGGGAATAAAAACCGAAATAAGCATGTATAAAAGAATAAATAAAGGAATTTTTACTATAAAAGGTTTAAGAAAGTTAAACATTTTAAATAAAAATATAATTAATATATTTAAACATTTTAAATAAAAAGCTTAATCTAGGGGGTTAGACTTCGTAGAGTCTATATTAGGATCAAAACTGTCGGCAGGTCTACCGTCATTGCTACTACCACTACTCTGTAACTTATTAATCCTGTAGTTAGCAGCTCAGATCCTATCCTCTATAGCCTTACGTCCTTCAATTCTGGCTTCGATAGCCTTCTCCTTGGCTTCAATATAGTCTATTTGTGCTTGAGTAAGAGTAGGGGGGGGGGGGGGGTTATCGTATTCGTTTCACGTATAATTATATATACGATTATGAGACATGTCAAATGTCATTTCGGTAATAGTATTCTCCCAATTTAATGCAGATTCAAGTTTGATTATTTTGTCCTCTAATTCTTTTTCTGTAAAGTTAAAGTAGCGGAAAAGCTTTGTAAAGGTAGACTTACGAATGCATGAGGTTTAGGCGGACTACTTAAAGCTCACTCTAAACTATTGTAACTTCTATTCAATAACGTTTGTAAGCTATCACTATAGAATTGTGGAGTTAATCATGGATAACGGCTAGCCGCTTTACCTTCAACTAACTGTACATAGACTATATATAAGAATAGTCAAGTAGCTACCACACTAATGATAGATCCAAAACTACTGATTAAATTTCAACCTGCAAAGGCATCAGGGTAATCGCTAATTCTTCTAGGCATTCCTTGTAGCACTATATTTTTTTTTTTTTTATTTTATGTTATTGCCATATTGTTTTTAGTGTTTAACTAAAATTCCATAATAGTAAATACCGTTTACAGCTATTTATCTTAGAAAAGTACCTATAGATATTATTTAATATAACTTAGATTAATAATTAAAAGGATAAGCTACCTTTTAAATGACACATTTAAATCCAGAATAGTTTGCATTTGTTTACTTATTTGTGGTATATCTTTGGTATTTAAAGCTTCTAATCTAGTCTGTTCAGCTTGCGCTTGCTGAAATAATGTATGTATATCAGAACTCTTAGTGTTAATTAATCTATCTAAGATACCTATACGTTTACTTAAATTCTTAGATATTTCGTTAGACATCTCTGAAGGTACATCTATAGACATACCACCATGAACATCTTTTATAACGTTTATGTCATTATCCGATACAACGGTATTAAATTCCTCAATAAATTTACTTAGTTGAGGTAGTATATAATCAATTTGAGAAATAATATCCAGTAGTTCGGCTAAGCCACTTTGAAGTGGTAAGCTTACAAATGCATGAGGTTTAGGCGGACTGCTTAAAGCTCACTCTAAACTATTGTAACTTCTATTCAATAACGTTTGTAAACTGTCACTATAGAATTGTGGAGTTAATCATGGATAACGGCTAGCCGCTTTACCTTCAACTAACTGTACATAAACTATGTATAAGAATAGTCAAGTAGCTACCACGCTGATTATACTACCAAAACTACTGATTAAATTTCATCCGGCGAAGGCGTCAGGATAGTCACTAATTCTTCTAGGCATTCCTTGTAGCAAATATATATATAATTATACATCTGACCTTAAAGTAAGGCGAAGGCTAACTAAACTAATCTCTTAAATTAAAAGGCTAAAATAAATATAAATATACATACCTATATTTCTATAGGTGTTGGACTATGTCTTTATCCAAGGAAAATGGATATATCATGTGTAGTCTCTGAAGATCCTACGTATATATTTAAATATCTATAGGTTTCCTGCTAATTTCCCTACTTTTTGTATACTAGATAGGTCTAGCATCGCATAAAATATTCGGATGTTTTAGCAATTTATGATATGCAAAATATAATGTTACCATTATAGAGGGCCTACAATTTGACCAAGGAAATGTTGAGGGAAGAATGTTACATTACAAACAAATTGGACTATGTCTTAATGGTACAGACTTTACGCTATACCATCTCTTTCAAGTAGTCTCTGAGGATCCTACTAGAATAATTATATATTATCCCTTGGTTTCCTGCTGATAGTCTAGATATACTTAAGATTTTTACTTATAAAATTAAATATAAAATTTATATAGTACTTAAGCCTTTAAGAGTTTCCAGCATATAGAAAGATTTGAAGGGGCTAATGTAATTACCTTTTATTTATATCACGAGGACTTGATTGTAATATTCAATATTCACCATTTAAAAACACAAACTGTGTTGTATCAAAAATTTTTTTTTATATTTGTTAACCTTACATTAAAATGTTGTCTAGTTGCGTTAATAGAAGGAAATATTAATTCTTTATTTTCCTTATTATAACAAAAAACTAAACTACCACCTATACCATATTGAGGTGAAAGCTTCCCGGTTTTCCCTTTATAAGGGTGAGTATTCTTTAAATAAAACTCTTTAATCCCTTTAATAGCTTCTATTGTCTCAGGTGATGTAGTGGTACCATATTTAGGAGGGTTTTCTTTTTTAAACCGATCTTTCAATTTATTTATAGTGCAGATACTGTGAGTAAAACCAAAAGAACTACCCGCTATTTTCAATATATTGTAGCTTGGTTTGTAATGATCTATCCATTTTTGTTCTAAGGTTATACAAGTTATAGTATAGTTTCTATAAAAATATAATATACCTAAGGATAAATACGGAAGTTTATGTTTTAACATAGCTCTGTTTATTACAGATTTACCATTGCCAGATTTGGCATGGTAAAAATGACTAGTCATTCTTTTAGTCAAATTAATACTACTTCCTATATATGTCACATTGTTTATGTTATTTATAAACATATAAACACCAGGTTTGTTTTTTAAACTTTTGTATATTTCTGTCTTGTTTCAATATTTGTGAAAAACATTATGAAATTATTTGGTGAAGGACTATTACTAGTCTTGGAACTTGAAGTTGAATATTTTATTTTCTTTTGTGATAAAAAGGCTCTTCTTTTTAACCAAACCCCAATGAAAAGTAATCAGAAGTGTACTTTACCTAACATTCTGTTATAATCTAAACCTAACATTTTAGGTATTCAGAAATATCATGCACTAAATAAAGCAAATACGGCTCCCATACTTAAAACGTAGTGGAAATGCAAATATTAATACCTAAGTATTAATATGGTGGACTGTATCTTTACCTGTAATAAGTATACTACTTGTCCTTATACAAAAGATATTTAGTAACAAAAGGTACTTTATATCATAAGGGATTATCATATTTAATTCAATTTAACACAAAGTTAGAATATATTTTATGCTCTGGACTAGATAAAGTAGAGGTTTTATACTTTCTAATATCTATAAAACCCTTAATTTGAGTGACTCTATAGAACTTCATATTACAATATAATCTATTATGCATAAAATAATCATATATAAATAGCATACTGTTAACATTTTGGAATTTAAATGCGATAGATGTGAAATCTTTAGGGCCAGCTAGAGCAGAAGATTTTTTTCGTTTTACAATATATGGTTTACAATTTAAGATAGTACTATCAAAATTTAATTTAGAGGTGTATTGATTATGTTGAAATTCTAAATTACATTCTATTCTATTACCTGCATAATTAAATACTATGCTACCATCAGTGTCAACTAACCCTGAAAGATAAGGGTCGTATAACCCTATGTTATAGTTGGCTTCTACATAATCTATATTATATAGAAAACAAGCTTCTTTATAAGCAGGTACCTTTAATCGAATTAAACCGTTTAATTGTTTTACCAAATAGACCATGTCTTCTCGAGTGGAAACTATATATGTAGAGTATGGCTTATTTTTATCCGCTCTAATTCTACCTATATGTAGATAATCTTGTATACGACTTAATATTCTAACATCTCTGTTATGTAACTTTATTCTTATTTGTTTAAGAATTTTTTTTCTACTAGATGGATCTCTTCTAATATCAAAATTACCGTCGCCATCTATTATACCCGCAAATCAACTTCAAAATTTATAATCTTCAATACCAGGTAACTGACGTGCAGTCTCTGAGAATCCTTTACAGTTTTCTGCTGATTGTGTGTCCATAAGTGCAGTGGCTTTACGGTGTATGCCAAGACTTATTGTAGTATTGTTATTTTCACTGTTTAAAAGAAGACTATTCCTACTAACATCTAATTTATAAAGATAAAACGTATTAATAAGCAGTAAACAATACACAAATGATACAGTTCCCAGCATATAGTCAGTTGCAAAATAATTTTTATTTAAGGGAAAAGCCAGTAAATAAGAAGATAAATTATTCTGGCCCAATTGAGCGACTACGTAGTAAGTCTTTAACGCTCATTATTTGTAAAAATATATGTACACTAGCCCATATGTCATGCAAGGTTTATGGCATTTGTTGCGAAAGTACTAGCCATACCAAAGAATACTGCACTACTAGCGCCTAATAACACTCCGAAAAATACAGCACCATAGCTTACAGAAATACCAACTACTTTAGCTCCAGCTAATATAGAAAAATATAAAGGTACACTACCTAAAACTGTAAAAAAGCCAGTAATAACAAAATACTGCATAGCTGTAACTGAGGTAGTAGTACAAGCAATTGCACTAGCGGCATTTGTTACAGTAGCGGTTATTGTTGCTGTTTCAGTAACAGTAACGCTTGGACATGTAAAAACTGTAACACATGTAGCCAAAGTAGACATAGGTATTCCTTGCATATAAGGACAAATATCCCAGAAGACTTTTTCGTATGTATTTGCAGTATTAGGTTCGGTTGAACCTAATGCAAATAAATATACGAGACCTAAGACAAATAAAGGCACATTAGCACCACTTTGTAAAGGTGGACTTTTACTATGCAATGTACCCGGAGAACATTTGTCCACCGTAGATAATAAGCATAGAAAAACTAACAATAAAATATAGAAAGTCTATTACTGTAACCCCTTTTTCTTATGCAATCTTAGGTTAAACTTTTTAGTATATATCTAAAGCTAGGCTAACCTGGGCGATGACATACATAAATATATGTGCATATGGCACTCCTTACGGAGTGGATCGGACTATAATTTATCTAATTATTTAACTTAATAAACTTTAGATTGTCACGTTTAGTCTCTACGGATCCTACTCATTAATAAAAGGAAAAAAAAAATAGTTATTCATTTATATTTAACCATTGTATTAACTTTGGTTTCCACGGTATTTTCTTACACTTTTTTATATTTTCCGCATTAAGAAAACATGTAAGAGTTCACCGTTACTGTGACATGACAACACAACACTTACTTATTGAAGATTTTTATGGAATTTTTTTAACGACACTGACTTTTCACCTAAAAGAGGATAGTCGGTACAATGAGAGATTACTTTAAATAAAACTTCCTTTTTATATATTTCTAGATAATAAAATTTGCTATTAATATTCCTAATAGTATTAGTTACCTCAAAATATTGTCTAATAACATTTATTAAATTAAAGTCCTCGTTTTGCCCTATTGAAAAAGAATGGTTATTAGATTTCCTTATGGAAAAGCAACCTTCAGCTTCTATAAAGCCAGACAATCATTCTTTAAAATAGCTAGGGTAGTTTGAATTGGAACTAGATTTAATTATGGTTAACTGTTTATTATATTTATTATTTCTGTTAAATAAATAAGTTTCTACCGAGGTATTAAGTAAACATGTTTTTAAGAATGCTAGTTGGCAAATTTTACGTGAAGTTAATGGAGGATAACTATCATAAATTTTGATGATTTCTTGAACATCTTGCTTGTTATTAACTACTCAAATAACATCCTTACCTTTACCTGTTATTCTAACCGTTCCACCTATGACCTTGGCAATTTCAATTAACATATTATAGTTGGATTTAACATTAGATAATTTGATAACTAGTCTATATTGCAAAGATTGTTTACGTCAATGATTGACCTGAATGCTACCATCACCGTCCATTAAACCAACTCAAAATATTTTTATATATTCATTAGGGTTATTTTTATTGAAAGTATCTCTTACTGTAGAGCAGTCATTGTTATTAAAATCAACACGAGAAAACTTGAACTCTGTATTAACTATATATAAATAACTTGACATGAAAATACCAATAAAGATTACCATAAAAGACGTATCGTGGAATGCAATATCAAGAGAAGCGTTGGCTAAAACAACTCCAGATAAACCCCCAATTGTGAACATGAATACGAAACCTAAAGCAAATAACATTGAAGGTGTTAAATGTAAAGATCCTCCGTAACATGTTGCTAATCAACTGAAGATTTTAATACCGGTAGGTACGGCTATAATTAATGTAGCCGCGGTAAAATAGGCTCTTGTCTAATTATAAACAAAAAACATTTAAGCTATACAAGTGATTTTACTAAAAAAATCACCTTTGGCACCAATAGATATATTTTCCTGATTAGAAGTATTTGTATTTGTATTTGTTTTTCCTAATAAAAATTTCCGGTGTGCTGGGTTAGAACCCCCAGGTTTAAATTTTATTTTATTGTCAACAAAATCCACTGTATTACTTGTGGATAATGTTGACATATAACCAAGTATAGCTATAATACTAATCTTGTTTTCTTTGTTTCCATTTACATCATAAAATAAAGTCTGAGGGTAATATGTATCATACTGGGGTAGTATTCTAACACCTTTGTTATTAAGATATAAACCTAACATACCGTCAAAGGAATCTCCCTTATTATGGAAATTATGTATTGAAGAATGGAAGTCAGGACTGAAAACAAAGAAAGCTATTTGGGTACCTTTGACGCATATGGCGAAAGAACCTTCTGTATACTTACTATTATCTGCGTAATTCTTAGTTTGACCTATTAAAAACGATGCGGGAGCACCCTTGGGTGATTTATATTCAATGTGAGCTAAGGCTTCTCATTCGATAAAACTAAGGAAAGGATTGGATCATTTAGTAAGACCCTCCCTTTTCCGCGATTATTTTCGGGACCATAAATATAACCGTGTTTCGATCGGAAAAATTTAACCATTATCATATTTCAAAGAGCAACTGTTTCCGACTCATCTTTAGAAGTTTGATTAATAGTTGCTATTTGTTTAAGTAGAGTAACGTCTAATAATGTTCTAGGTAAGGTAATATTACTTATGCTACCTAATTTACCACTAGATCCCGTAACCCTTGTACCTATATAAATCATAATTGAATACATATCTTTAGTAGGTATAGCATAAGTACCATCTAGATTAATATAATTATGTTTTAATACATTGTTCTTAGTAAACCGAGCACTTAGGTTTTTTTTATCTAAAGCGCTTGCACCTTTTGCAGGTTTAGGCATTCCGAACAAACCATCTTTATTAACAAAACCTATTTTTTCTAATATTTTTATATTAACCTTTCTATTTAAATGTTCTTTAGGAACATCTGTATGAAGGACTTTATAATTAATAGTAGTACCCTTGGCATCTATTAACAAAGCTGTAGGGTCATGGTAGTCCTCCTCCCCTCATCATCGGAGTTATTATCGTTTATTGTAATGTTTCCTATATCAGGGTTAGGTGACCCTCCCTTGTTACTAGAGGCATTAGAACCCCCAGAGTCACTACTGCCACTATCACCAGCGATAAGCACGGTATAATGTTCCAAATAGTCATTAAATATAGCCTCTATATTGTTTGCACATATATAAAGGAACTTTACCAAAATTTTTTGTATACATATTTCACTTAAAAAAGATTGTATGGTATATCATATACTAAAATAAGTCGTTAATGTAAATAAGACGTTACTAAGAGACAAAGCTCTCTTTTTTAATATACAAGATACTATTAGAGTGGGCATGAAGTAAGTATAATGATCTAATATAAGTATACTTATATTCCCAAATAATGCGGCGGAGCAACAGCTAGTAACTAAATTAAGCATAAAAAAAGCAAATAAACCTACGAAGTTTATAACCAACATTCTTAAACTCCTTACAATAAAGAAAGACTTAAGATTATTTATATGTATTTTAGATATAAATATGTTAGCAATACTTTTCATTATACTGAAAACCTTAACCAATCCCCCGTATAATGGCTTCTAAACCAGGGAAAATAAAATTGATGTTGTAACAGCTATAAATGTCTGTAAACTTGTTTATAATAAGTTAGGACACTATCATGATTAAATATTTTATGCACCATATTATGTAGAAGCCAAGAACATAACACGTTAAAACATTAAACCTCTTGCGTATTTATTTGTCTCTGAGGATCCCTTAGTTGCAATACTTAGAATTTTTTTTACTCCTTTGTCTTCTAAATGTTTTCCTTCAGTGATCATAATGTAAACTTTTCTGAATTTAAGATAACTAGTATATTTACCCGCAAAAGTATTATATTGATCAAAATAACTTATAAGCTTAAAAGCTGTTTTAAAGCCGGTACTCTTATAACACCAAATGCCCGTATGGTATTGAGATAAATTACCCATTTGCAATTCTTCATATAGTAAATGTAAAGGCAGTTTATCATTTTGTTTTATAGAATATTCTAGTCTTACACTATAACCTGTGCTATGTGTTTTACTTTTTACAACGCTTATATAAAAACAACCGTCTGCTTGGGTAAAACCAGCTAATCAGTAGTTGTCTAAAGTTAACTTTTTTAAAGGAGGCAAGATGTTAATACTATAATGTTCACTATAATTATGTTTAATCAGTTGGTCATATTTATGATTACTTAGTAATTTACCATTTATTAAAAAGAGAATAATAGACAAGCCAGCTTTATTTTTACAAATATATCTAACGGCTTTTTTGTCTTTAATCTTATAAACATTACCGTGGCCAATACGTTTCTTTATATAGTAAGCCAGCGAAGTATCTTCTTCTGCAAAGATAATATATAATTGTTTATAGCCAAACCAACCATCTCCTTCAATTAATCCAGCTAAAAAGTAGCCTAAATCATTGTCAGTAAGAGGTGCCCTTTTGGGCACATGGACAGATATAGGTGGTAAATTTATATAACTAGTATAAGTATTCTTAGTAACTGCCGAAGCTTTTGTACTAAAACTAAGGTTTCCTGCTGATTGTCTTTTAAATAAATAGATTGTTCCGAGCGCAATAAATGCGAGTGGACTATTTATACAAGAGTTTCCAGCATATGGCAAGATTTTTACCGTGGACACAAGTCTATCCACGTCAAGTCCCACAGTATACATGTGATGCAAAATTGTTAATAGATATTTTTCATATCTACCCGCATTGCCTTATAGCTACGCGCTCCTTTCACAAGGAGAATCGGACCATATCTTCATCTTTTAATTAAAATTATTGGGATGCTTTGGCTTAGCCATAGATCCCGTTTTTTTGTTCATACCATTGTCAATATTAATTTGTTTTTGTAATATTCTTACTTCGGCTAACCCTTCTACAGTAAGATGTGTTTTATTGGAAACCATTTTATGTATTATAGACCATTTTTCCAAAGAACGAGCCTTTTTAGTATATAAGGGAAATAGTTTAAAGTAAGATATTACATGATTCAGGGTTTTAAACCCCGTAGCTGTGTAACGATAAACTCCATCGGTATGGGATCTCAAACTAACTTTACCAAACCCAAAAAGGTTTCTTATTATAAGAAGAATAGAACTATCTTTCTGATCAAGTATATAACGCATTCTAATAACATAGTTTAATGCATATCTTGTATTGCAGGTTATAGAGACATTAAAACAACCTTCAGCGTCAGTAAAACCTGACAATCAGCCATCTTGTAATGTAACTGCAACAGGCTTATTCGCCAGTAAGATAGTATTTACCCCAAAACGTTTGTTTAAAGCTTCAAGTCATAGAGATAATTGACGTATTCTATTTGTAAGAGCCAAATTACCATTAAATAAGAAAGCTAATAAAAGAATATGCGAAGTATTATCTACTATTAACCTATAGAAATCATTATTGGCACCACTTTTACCCTGTGGAAAGTGTTTAACCGTACCAATACCTAACTTCTTCTGAACATAGTAAAGAATGGCACTTTCCTTTTGAGTAAGAACAAAACGTACTCTAGTTCCGTTCGCATAAGTTTGAATCGCACCATCTCCTTCTACAAAACCTATGAATCAAGTTAATCAATCGTTAGATAGCTGTTTAGCTGGGTCTTTTGTAACACCAACTACAGTAAATAAAGTATTATAATACTGACGAAATGCTGAAAAATTAAAAGATGTTTCGCGTATGGCCTCTGAAGCACTCTGTGTTTTACTGTTTGATAAGTAGAGGGACAGATTGCCGGCTGATTGGGTATAGCTAATTGAATTTTTACCATTCAAGGTACCAATTAGCACTAAACCGTTCCAGCTTACAGCGAAATTAATTATATTCCCCATATCACTATAGGGTGAAGCCAAAATTCAACTTCAAACTACGAAACCTAAAACACCAATTGACATCATTGCGTATACCCGTGTTTTGTCTTCAGCCTACATACATCGAAATCTATAAAATACAAACCATTAGATAAACATACTTAATATTTCTTTAGCTATATCAAATACTTCTTGACTTACTTCTTTACCCGTAGCAGCACTTTCAGTACTGTTTATATCGGCTGAACTAACATGTTTTTCTGGAGATATTTTCTCATCAGTTATAGCTTTAGGTAACTCCGACCCACTGTTTTTACTGCTAAGATTAGAAACTTCTTTAAAACGACTTTCTTTATGCTTTATAAATGTATCTGTTTCAAGTTTCCTTTTATCTAACTCTATTTCAAATAGTTTAGCTTCTAGGGGATCAATGGTACCTTTGGATACTTTTAGATTTAAACCTTTAGAGATTAATTCATATATGGAATTAAATGTTTTAAGATTACTACTGAAGGTTAAATCGGCTAACTTACTAGCCTTTTCACTCTCTACGGCATTATTAATCTTAATTTGATTAAACTTAGCCATTAATAAATCCTTAAATTTTCGGCTACTCTCAAAGATTTTAATCTCTTTTTCTCTATCTTTAACATCTATGTAATGTGCGTACTTAAAATAAAACTTATCGAAGTTTTCTCACTCTAATTTTTTTAATTGATTAAATTTATTTTTATCCTTTAACATTTTTGCATATTCTAGTGTAGTATATTTAAATGCATCACCTTTTGCGAATAATTTATCTAATTCCTCTTTGTTCATGGAATTTCATTTTTTTTTTATTGTTTCGCTTAACCTTTAATCGAGGGTTAAGTCTATTTCATTAATATAAGTTATATTAATTATTGATTTATTAAATTATCTATAAATTAGAAAACTAATCTATAACAACCTAACGTAATGTTATTATAAAAAAGGTGAGAAAATGTTGGATTCTATTTAAGGTGTTAGGGTATTGTCTAACGTCACAAACCTTAGAGTCGTTGAACGTCTTTACTTTTAAAAGTATATTTCGCTTCAAGTAAACATTTTAAAGTCTTTCTTGAAATTAACCCAATTTTTACAATATTTATCTTTGAGAAATATTGAGGGACTATATGCTACATTGTCTCATTTAAGCATAATTTTTTTTTATTCATTCTCATTTAGTGTTACAATTAAAAGCAATAATGTACTTTTAATACTCCATTTTTTTCAAAATGGATCAGACTATTTTGCATTTTATCCTTCCTTTTTTATAATATTTGCAACGCGAGAGTTATGAATAAGGCAAATATGTAAATTGTGAAAAACTAAGAAGTAAAAAAAAAAGTAGAAAATATTAATTTAGAAGTATTAACATTGTATTCTAATATGGGTATTTTAACGTATCGTATACATAGGACTAAGCTGACTTATAGATTTAATTACATCTTACTTTTTAAGTTCATTAAATCTTCATTTGAACATTTCAGACGTAAACCCCTTTCGAGGCTACAAGAGTACACCTTAAATATATATTTATATATTCAGTGCCGTCTACTCGTTGCTCTTTTACAAACACATAAACATATATGTCTGATTTAGATCCGCGATTATCCATTTCGATTACTCTCATCTCTAATGATATTACCATACCCTGAGTCATTAATCAGGCCGGTCTCCGAGTTTCCGAGGTGACTTTGGTTATTAGAGCTTTAGGGGTTCCCCGGAGTTTGACACTGACGGACTAGATAAAACTTGCTTAAGGTTTTATTATTTAATCCCTAAATATCCGAACACACTCTTGTTAGAGCTTGCAGATATTGTAGTACTAATTATACCGAATCCTGGTATAATTAAAATGTATCTAAGATTTTGATTAAAAGAATAGCTGTGTGAAGGTTTTTTTAATTTAAACCTTAACATAGTCTTTTCTTGTTAATACTCAAAAACTTTTATATTTTTGTTAGGACTTTATCTTAAGTTGTAATATTTTAATCATGATGGTTAATTAAAGATTTAATTATTAATATTTTAGTTAGCCCTTTTTCGGTTAAATGTTCTTTGTTTTGTATTAATCTATATGCCTTTCTTCATCTTAAATAGCTTATATGTTTTCTAGATTGTAAGTGATATTGATCAAAATATTTTATAACTTTTATAGCCGAACCGAAACTAGTCGAACCATAATAATATGTATCTTGTGATATTCTATATCCTATGTTTCCACCTAAATATTCTTTTATCAAAACTAACAATAAGTTACTTTTTTTATCTATTTTAAATTTTAATCTTATTTCAGGTTTATCTCTGTTAATACGTTTAAGAATTTTTATTTGAAAACTAGCATCTGCATCCGAAAAGCCTGCCAATCAGTGGTTATAGAAATTTTTGCTTGAGTCCATAGTAAATTTAACATTGTGATCAGCATACCTAGTATGATTTAATATATTCTTTAATACTTGGTTAAATTTACCTTCTGTTCTTAACTTACCTTTTATCAAATTAATTACATGTAACATACCTTCTTTATTAGATATTATTAAAAGGTATGCCTTTTTATCTTTTACTTTTCTTACATTACCATAACCTAGACGGTTTTTCAAATAATAGGCTAGAAATGCATCTGAATAACTAAAAACTATAACAAGTTGTGGGGCTTTACTAAAATGACCACCCCCATCAATTAATCCCGCGAAATAATAACCTAGTTCTTCATTATTTAGGGGCTTTAAATGCTTAGGTACGTGATCTGACACACGTTTTACATTTTCTGAATTTATTACTACTCCGTCGCACAAAGTCTCTGAGGTTCCATTATTTATAACGCTACGCGTTAAAATGTTACCTGCGGATTTCCATCTTTCTTCTAACTTTTTTACTGTATCATTTAAGAGGGAGTATTTAGAATTATATAACGAAGGGGTCCCCGCATATAGCAACGTTAAGAGGCCTACATACGTAACCTCTGGGTGCTTAATTAAGCATTTGTATTTACAATATTATTAAATGAACCGTTTATATAACGTCAATGATTTGGATTACTTAAATCTAAAAATACAAGTCTTATAACTTCCTGTCCATTAATTATTTATGTTTCTATTTCGATATTATGTTGCGCAAAGGTTGCGATGGTTCAACCTGTAGGTATAAGAGGAATAAAATGGGTATATTTAGTTCCTTCTAAATAACGTAAAAGATCTCACTTAAAAAAATAAATAAACAAACCTCTTTTAGCTACACATCATATACGCCCTTACCATCTATTTCCGAGTTATGGGTGTCACATTGAGACCATATATGATCTAAGAAAGCTTACCAACTAGCGGAACTACCATCCATAGGGTCCCTTTTAACTTCCAATATTAATTTAATGATATTAAATCCGTGAGGGTTTGGACGACCCACAAGATAATCAGGATGATAATTATCACCCAAATGTTGTTCAGGTGAAATGTAATAGAGGGGATATAGTAAATAATATGGTAAAATCATACTAGTAAGCCTAGAATAATCTGCCTCGTATTGTAGAACATTATTAATTTGATTATTTTTAAGGCGATTTATTACATTAACCACATTAATATCTAGAAAAACACTTGCTTTTAAGGTATTTTTAGATATAGGTACTTTTCTAAAAATAGGAAATATATTAAATGTATAGTGTGAGTTTAAATATCTAAATATATATAAACTCAAGAACATTTCAGGTAATACATGCTTAAAAGGACTATATCTTTATCCTCTGTTGTTTCACTTATTATTAAACTTAGTTCACGCTTTACCTAATATACTATCAGGTGAAGCAGAATATGCCTTAAGGTCTTTTAGCTCAAAATATTTCTCGATTAAAAATAACCTTTGTTTTTTATTTGAAAAAGAGGGGTACTTAAATATATAAGACTTAAATGTTTCAATCTCGTTTCGTCCTTGTATAGACCATTTATAATAACCATTTTGACCTTTATCAAAATAAACATTACCACCTAAAATATTTTTAAATGGAATAACGTCAACTAATAATTTATTAGTTACAGATATAGTTAGTTGAGGTATACAATTTTTAATGGAATAAGTAATGGTACCATCTGCATCAAAAAAACCTGAAAATCATCCATTATCTATATTAATAGTATTAGCGTATTTAATATTTATATCTAAATTTAAGCAGATTGATTCTAACTGTTTTATTCTTGACGTATGTCTAATATTACCGTTTATTCTATTAATAAGATCTATCATCCCTTTTTTGTTATGTAGTCTGTATCTGAGTGCTTTTACTCCGGACCTTAACTTTAAAGATCCACCCAATTTTTGTTTAATAATAGCTAAGGCATGTTCATCAGATAAACCCATAGTGATTTCACAACTAGGGTAGCCTGCCTTACTTAATAAAAGAGAACCATCTCCGTCAATAAGACCGGCTAACCATTCATTTCATGCTTTATCATTTAGGGGATATGTGTTTTCCTGTGAACCTGTATTAATTATAGAGGATAATGGACGTGTAGCCTCTGAGGTTCCTACTTGGAAATTAAATCCTTTTGTTACCGGCTGATTCTCCGACATTAATAAGATTTTCACTTTATAGGGATCTATATTACAATATGTTAATAATACACCGCTTATTAATAAAGTACTTATTAATGAATAAACGAAGTTCCAGCATATAGTCCATCTCATTAGATAAGTTACATTATCTACGGGCCACTCTTGACCGAAAAATCAGAAAAGATGTTGATATAAAATAGGGTCACCACCTCCTGCTGCTTCGAAGAATGATGTATTAAAATTTCTATCAGTTAACAACATAGTTATTGCCTGTTAATACAATTAACAGTTATACGATATATTATTTATTAACATACATATAGAAGTACATTAGAGAAAAAAAAATAATGTTAAAAGGATAATACAAAATACTAAGCTTAAATATTTTTTTTAAGTTTACCCTGGCATTCCATTATGCAGCTAATCAGTTGACTAGGTCTACAATAGTTTGCTTACCTTGTTTAATAACTTCATCTCATTGTTCTAATTCATCGGCGGAATTAACTTCATTAGGGCTCCCTGTATCACCATCGTAATTATTCTGTTCATTCACTTTTTCCCTTTCAGCTTCGTTTTCTTTTAATTCAGTTAGAGTTGTCTCAAGTTTTTTTTGGTTTGATTCAACCTCTGCTGGATCAGCCGTTGATTTACCCTCAGCTTTTAATAGTGATGGTAAATTATTTGATAATAATAAAATAGATAACAAGATAATCATATAAAACATCATTGTCAATATTGGTTCGCCAGAACTAGTCTGAGGATAGTATAACTATCTTAAGTGGCTATTAACAAGTATATATTTATACTTTAACATAACACGGAGCGAACACTCATATATTCTCATATATGTTCGGATCATATCTTATTTATTTAAGTTGTAATAGATTAAAAATAAAATTTTACAACAAATAAACTCTGGCGTGTGATCTCTGAGGATCCCTACAGGTACTAAACCTAAAGGGTTTCCTGCTGATATTCCATTGTACATCCTTAGGGGTTATCACTAATAAAGAATATATTTATTTTTTTTTTATAGTACCTAAAGGCTTTAGAAGTTTCCAGCATATAGTCAAATTTAAAGCCGGCACTTGATGTTTACCGGCCAATACTGGTAACGATAGTAATAATAATACTGCTGTAACAACTACAGCTCAACCGAATAAGGCTAATTTATGTAACCTTATACCTGGACTTCTCATATTTAGTATAGTAGTAATGAAATTTACAGCTCCCAATAAACTACTTACACCAGATAGATGTAATCCAAATATAGCTAAATCGACACTAGGTCCACTATGACTTTGTACTCCACTTAAAGGAGGGTAACAATTTTGTTGATAACCTCATATTAGCGTTTTTATGCTTTAAATTAATAAAGATACTAACCAATACTAATACTATCGTTATACGCAGTATATCTCTATACTGTTCGGACTATACCTTCATCTTAATGGAGCGCGTAGCAAAAAACCTTAGTAAATTATGACGGGTTTTTTCGCAGCTTTCTTATAATATCTCTTATTCCAGATAACTTAGTAAAATTACCTTTATCTTTATTATATGTTCTAGCCCATATTCTATATTCTAAAGATTTTACTCCTTTCATTGTATTTTTAAAAAAATCTATTATATTCTCAATTGCTCTAGAGTTAGTAGTATCTAGTATATAATGGTTATGTAATTCTTTATATCTAACCGCGGTTTTGATATGTAACATAATACCTATACTTTCTAATACTATTTTATCTAACTTTTGTGTTAAACCAAATCCATGTACTATTCTAGTGGAAGTTTTATTAACTAGATAAAAACTACCTTCTGCTTCAATAAACCCCACTAGTCAACTTTTAGTCATCACGTTATTGATGGAATCTACGTCCGTCAAAGGTAATTTTGCATTAGTTCAAGCAGGAGACACATAATCCTTATGAGGTTTAGCATTTTTAATAGCTAAAAGTTTTGTATTTTTCTCTTCTTTAGTCATAGATATGTTATTTAAAATAGCTAGTGCTTCTTTTATTTTTACATAATCTAAATACTTAGTCGTTAAAAGAGGATATTTATCAAAAATTGGCAGTATAATTGTTTCTAAAACTTTTCTGTCCCTAATAAAGTATTGTGCTTTGGTACCATCTTTTGTTATAGAACCTACTTTTAACTCTTTTTTTATATAATTAAGAATTCTTAAATTATACCCTGATTGAGCTAATTTATAACTTAGCCCTCATTTAATGGATGTACCCGTTCCTTGCTGTGAAATATGAAAATTACCATCTCCATCTGTAAACCCCACTAATCATTGTTCAAACAAAACTCGATTTGAAAATTTTCCATTAAGATGTTCTTCGTTAAGTCTCTGATGGCTAGTAAACAAACGTTTATTTGCTAGCCAGGCGCATTGTCTCCATGATGCACACATTTTTACATACGTACTGATTATAATTGTATTAATTATAAATAGACATGAGTAGTGTACTACGTGTAAAAGATAAAAAATTTTATTTTTTACTTGAAGAGGTTCACGCATCGAGAAGAATTTACTTTTTTTTATGTCACCATAAAATAACTCCCTACCTTTAAGAGTTCAACCAGTACCTACCCCGTTTTCTATACCACTAGCAAAAATAAATAATAATAAACTAGGTGGTAATAATCAGAAACTTATGTTATTAAGTCTAGGGAATCATTCACTCATATAACAAATAGTTAAATATTAAAAATAATAAGTAATTTCTTACCTTACCGGACTATGTTTTCATCCTGTAATAGGAGCCCCGCGTCTAGTCTCTGAGGATCCTGACGCATACATCTGAGTAAGTTTCCTGCATAACCCTCCCGTGTATGTAAGCGTGTCTTACGAATAGTTCAGCGATAGCTTTATGATTTAAATTATAATCATTATTATTTAAACCCAACTAAGAGTCTCTTACATCTGTTAAAAGAAAGCTGAGAACCTTTCTAGAGAGATTCCATGCATATAGCGAAGTAATCATAAAAATATTTACATACTTAGACGGCATTCCCGTTTATACGAACACTTTGTATATTATGTTGCTAAGACATCTTGTTTTCAAACCATATATTTGTTCTTTTTTGATGAAAGTAAAGGAAAACGATCTAGATATTTAATAAGAGTAAAAATAGAATATGTATTATAAGTTTTAACAATGTAATAATTATTAGATGTAGATATTTGTATTCTGGTTTGAACTGCTGTATTTAATAATACAGCAAACTTTAATAAAAAAAAGTGTACACAAGGTATAAACGAAGGACTAGTTGCAAGGCTTTCAACAACGAAGTTATAAAGCCCCTTTACACCTTCACTTTTACACATATAGACTTTACCTTTATCCTCTATATAACCTGATAATCAATAATCATTATATAAACTATTATTATTTAAGGCCAACTTTTTAATATTAGAGTTGTGGGTTTTATTAAGCCAATCTATCAAACAATGTGTTTTTAGTACAGATATTTTAGTTCTACCATTAATAATATTTACGACTTTCTTAATTCCTTTCGTTGTAGATATCCTTAAAATTATCTTCTTTTTTTTTTTTGGTCTATATAGAATATATCCATGCCCTATTAATGTCTCGATAGTTTTTACTAAAGAGACGTCTGTCGATTTAAAATAAAGATCAATTACCGGATTACTAGAACACCCTTTAGAATATCTGGGAAATGCAATGCTGGCACTGCTTTCAACTAAACCCGTAAAAATAATCAAACATTATTCATCTTCCGGAATAATGTTTGGCATCTCTAGTTCCGACTTTTCCATAACAAACTCTGTAGGTGTTTGGTTAGTTGGATTAAGAGAACCACTTGTAGTATTAGCGCCGCTTGAATTATTATGAGAACTGCTGGAATTATTCTGAGAATCGCTTCGGTTACCTACATGTTTATTTTTATCGTAAACACCTTCTTTGTAAGGGTCATACGTAGTATCCCTAGAAGAATCACGCTCACGTAGGAAGTCGGCGTACACCTTAGATGTAGTAGGAACAGGCAAACCTCGGTAGTCGGCCATTGCTTTAGAAACCTTAGGTAGCAAAGCCGCTTTATCTTGGTCAGATAAACTTTTGTTAGAGGGAAGGCTAGACATACTACCAATAGTGTCACTATTAGCCAAGGACTTATTCTCTTTATTATTACTTATAGAATCTTTATCAGAACTAGGTTTAGATGGATCATCTACGGATGTATCCGAAGGGTCTCCATTTGTATAAACAATGTATTCGTAAGGGAGGTCCCTTGTATTTGCCATATCTGGACCCCCTACTAATAATGGTAATAAGAAATTACCAAAACCACCTATTAAAGCAGGCATAACCATAAAGAATATCAT